TATAGATACTCTAGATAGTAGTCCCGATCTATAGAATCTATGGGCCGAATCTAGGGAATATATGGGTATGGGTCCCGATCTATAGAGAGAATAGAATATACGGATGGGCCGAATCTAGAGAATATATGGGTCCGGTCCCTCGGACCTAGACCTCATGACGGGAAGCCGGGACTCTAGAGAGATAGTGGTCCAGTCCCAATGACTATAGCCGGGACTGGGACTATAGAGAAAGGCCTCTATCTCTATGGGGTCATTCATAGTCGCCCCATCCCCCCCTCTCTCTATCTATGGGCGCGGGGATAGGGCTAGTATAGAGAGATGGCCCCAACTTCTCTATAGAGGTGGCCCCCTCCCCCCCCTATTCTATCTTATCTCTCTGGGGCGGCCTATAGTTCTAGTTATATAGGGGCCCTCCATAGATATATAGGGGACTGCCCTATCTAGACTCCCCTCTCTCCCCCGAGGGGGGGGGTGGGGGCGTCCCTATCTATATGATATGTAGGCCCCCTCTCTCTAGATGGGGACTGGGTGGGCTGTCGACTATGAATCGGCCAACTCTCTATATAGCTCCTTGCATGCATCTGATCAAGTCTATCGGGGCCATCGGGGGGCGGCTATGGCTATAGAGAGCCATCGGGGGTCGGCGACCCCCCCCCCCTATATAGATATGGGAATAGAAAGGGCCCCATCAGAGAGTAGGGGTAGGGGGGGGGTCGGCTATAGAGATAGAGGGGCCCTCTCCCCATAGAGAGATCTATTCTATAGGGGGGCTCTCCCCCAGCCCAGCTATAGAAAGAGTAGAGTAGGCCGTCGGGAGAGGAGAGTGCCAACTCTCTATAGCCGCCCTCTCCCTTCCCCGCCAATTAAACTCTATATACCACGCTCACACCCCTAGGGACCAGACCATATATGGATAGGGGGGGGCCTATATAGGGACCCTCCCCCTCCCCGACCCATATAGATAGAGGGCACCCCCACCCCCCCCCCCTCGGGCGCCCTATCTAGATATGGGGGGAGTCTAGATAGGGTGACCTCGACATTCATTTAGAAATGACCCCCGGCCGCCTCCCACCTCCCACCTAGATTCAGATTCTATTAGAGGGGGAGGGTGGGTTGGGGCCTAGGGGCGCCCCCAGATCGTCATAGGGTGACCCCGGGCCCCCGGATAGATATCTACATTTCCCATCTATATTCTATATATATAGATCTATCGCTCACCCCATATATAGATGGGATAGGGGCCCGGCCACTATAGAGAGTAGGCCGTTGCCATATCTCTAATCTGAACTAGGAGGGGGGGGGGCAGAAATGCTATACCCTGCCCCCGGTGGGAGATGGGATGGAGGGATAGATCCGAGTGCCGACTAGAGCCCATAGAGAGTTAAAATAGGGCGGGGGCGGCTATATAGAGAGAGGGGCCGCCTAGATATAGGGCCTATCTAGATAGTTGAGGGCGACTATCGACTATTCTATATTAGAGTCTAGTCGGCGCTCGACCGAGATAGATATATAGGGCCGTGCCATAATCTGGATAGGGGTATCTCTCTCTATCTGAGAGCCTTCTATTCATCTCTCGCTCGAGAGAGAGGACCGGACCGGGAATAGACCTCGCTCGAGACTCCACTTACTCTACTCACTCCACTCACTCTACTCACTCCACTCACTCCACTCACTCTACTCTAATTGAGGGAATAGGGGAGGCCCCTCGGGGGGGAGGCCCCCCGGGGGGGAGGCCCCTCGGGGGGAGGCCCCTCTCTCTAGAGGGGAGCTCTGACTATCTATCAGCCCGTGGACATCGGTATTGCGAAGGGAATAATCCATTTATTCATCGATCTCTCTCCCATGACGACTAGGAACAAACAAATAAGAAATTCCACTTCGAATTCTGGACCTCAACATCCTGCTGCTCATGGTGTTCCACGATCAGTATCGGAAATGGACGGAGAAGTGGTGGAACGTGCGGAACCGCATATTGGATCACTCCATAGAGGCACAGAGAAATTGATGGAGTACAAAACGTATCTTCAGGCTCTACCCCATTTTGATCGTTTAGAGGGCGATCGCGGAGTCACTGAATGAAGTCCGCCTAGATTCTATAGGTATAGGGCCCGGCCCAATATCTATAGATCGAGACAGCGAGGCAGAGATGACTAAGTGACACATAGGAGATGGCGGCGACAACAGCATGTCAGATGGCAACTCCTCGAGCGGCAGTGGAACGGCGTGAATGCGAGATGCGGAATGATCGGCCGGGCGAGATCTAGAGAACGTCCTCCCCTGTGTGTCGGAGATCCAAAGCGAGTGCACCCGAGAGGCGGCCCCATCCATCCCCCTCCCCCCCCCCCCTCTCTATTCTATCTTATCTCGGCTCCCGAGCCCCTCTCTATTATATCCTTATCGGAGCCCTATCTAGAACTAGAAGATAAGATCGGGGTGGGGGGGGGGGGGGGGATCTGGGCAGATGGGAGGGATTCACACATCTATAGATAGGGGCAGGTCCCTATCTATATAGGCTCCGGAGAAGTCATTAATTTGGCTCTCATAGTCACTTTAGCCTCCTTCTTTATCCCGCTCGGGGGACTTTTCTTTCTATTGGCATTGGCGGGCATAACCGCACACTCACACGGTCTTTGCCGAGAGATAGGAGCATTCGGTGGAACCGGTGAACTACACTTCTCACTCATGGATGTGTGGGACAGAGGGCTCGTGGTACCTGCTGCCTACCCTTCCGCTTTGGGAACCGTGTGAACGGAGAGTGGGCAGAAGGGATGGAGGTCCTCATACGGACGGATACAATGGAATGGGTCCCCCCTCCAGTAGTACAATCACGGAGTGACGAAAGAAGAGATGGAATTCGAGCTTCTCCGCCCTATATATCTATATCCACCGCCGTCGCTCACTGGTTATAGGTTCTATAGAAATGATAGGTTCTATAGAATAGAAATTAGAAATGCCCCGCCCCCCCCCCTCCATATAGATGGGGGAGATAGGCAGATAGGGGTCCTCGGCCTCCCCATATCTATATCTAGATAGGCCCCGGGGCCTCCCCCTCCAGATATATAGGGGAGGGGCGGGGGCCCCTAACTCTATGGGCCTCCTCCCCCTCCCCTTTTAGAAAGTAGAGGCCCCCCGGTTCTGACCCCCCCCCTCCATAGAATAGAGGGGAGCCGGGGCGGGCTTCCCCCGACTGCTATAGAATAGAGAGTTGTCCGCAGATATATAGAGAATTGGGCCGTCGCCATATAGATATATATATCTATAGGGGGCCCCCACCCCCCCCCTCGGGGGAGAGAGGGGAGTCTAGATAGGTCTTTCGGGATCTCCTCTTTGTTTTTTTGGAGAAGACTATAGATGAGATAGTCGTCACTCACCTGGGAGAGAAGTGACCCCAATCTCAAATCCCATCTATAAATAGATGGGGGATCCGTCAAGTGGGAGAGCCGTGTTATGGGTGACCTCATTGCACGGTTCAGAGAGCACTTGTGCATGCGATGTGAAGCTCGAAGTCAGGAACGGTCCGAAGGTTGGGGACCATAGAATATGCTCCCTTTATATCTATATATGGCGATAGATGAGGTGTGAGCGTAGCGAACAGAATAGAGTTCAGGGGCCCCCCTGAACTCTATATGGGGGATATAGATGCGTCGGCCCCCTATCTAGACTCCCCTATCTCCCCCATCTATAGAGGGGGGGGTGGGGGCTCTATATGGTGCTCCCCTATCTGCCCATATAGAAAGAGGGGGCCGCCATCAGGGGAGAGCCCTCTCTATCCTATCCCATCTATATAGAGTAGAGGGCCCCAATCAACTCTATCTGCCAGATCGGGGCCCGCCCCCCCTGAACTCTATATCTCTCGGCTCTCTGGAGGGTGAGGGGCCGGGGAGGCACTCGCCCGCCCCGGGCGAGGCTCTTTAGACCTCGCCCTCCAGAGAGAGAGCCGAGATATAATAGAGAGGGGGGCGGGTGAGTGGTTCGCTACGCGAACCACTCGCCATAAAGATCTATAGGGTGCTTGCAGAAATCGAGGGCCCCCAATCTCTCTATCTGCACTCACCCGCCCCTATAGAGAGATCTGGAGGGTGAGGGGGGGCGAGGAGCCCTATATATCTATCTGGCCCCGGGGTCATTACATTAATTCCCTCTAGGCAGTCCGCCTATATAGGTATAGGCCCCCCCCTATAGATATTCTATATGGTATGGGGGAGAGAGAAAATTCCACCTGCCTATATAGAATCTATATAGGGGGGGTGGGGGGGGCCTCTCCACCTAACCTATATAAGGGGTGGGGGGGGGGGGTGGGCGGCCTATATATCTAGAGGGGTCATAGAATTTCTGTATGCGCCCCTACCCTATAGATATAGGCCCCCCTCTCTCCCCCGGATAGAGGAGAGAGGGGGTCGAGTGCATGAATGCTAATCATAACTTCTAATATAGATATAGATAGATCGACCATATATAGGTGTCTTCCTATATAGATATGATATTGGGCCATAAATGACCTTCGGACCCGGCAATTCTGTCGTTGACCCTATTCACGTTCCTATGATGGCCCAGGAACACGCTCATTCCTCAGCCGTAGAGAAACTTCTGAATTGCGAGGTACCATTACGGGCTCAATATATACGAGTGTTATTTCGCGAAATCACTCGAATTTTGAATCATTTACTTGCTTCAACCACTCATGCCATGGATGTGGGAGCATTAACCCCGTTCCTGTGGGCTTTTGAGGAGCGGGAGAAATTGTCGGAATTCTATGAGAGAGTCCCGGGAGCCAGGATGCATGCCAGTTACATACGACCAGGTGGAGTGGCACAAGATCTGCCTCTTGGCTTATGCCGAGATATTTATGACTTTACACGACAATTCGCTTCTCGTATTGACGAATCAGAAGAGATGTTAACCGGCAACCGTATCCGGAAACAACGATTAGTGGATATTGGTACTGTCACTGCACAGCAGGCCAAGGATTGGGGATTTAGTGGTGTAATGCCAAGAGGTTCGGGAGTATGCTGGGATTTGAGAAAAGCAGCACCTCACGATGCCCATGACCAATTGGATTTTGACGTACCAGTGGGTACCAGGGGAGATTGCTATGATCGCTACTGTCTCCGCATCGAAGAGATGCGACAGAGTCTGAGAATCATTGTGCAATGTCCTAATCGAATGCCTGGTGGCATGGTGAAAGCCGATGATCGTAAGCTATGTCCCCCATCACGATGCCAAATGAAACTCCCCATGGAATCCTCAATCCACCATTTCGAACTCTATACAGAGGGTTTTTCCGTACCAGCTTCTTCTACCTATACCGCAGTTGAAGCACCTAAAGGAGAATTTGGTGTGTTTCTGGTCAGTAATGGGAGCAATCGCCCCTATCGTCGTAGAACAAGAGCACCTGGCTTTGCCCATTCACAAGGACCTGATTCTATGTCCAAGCATCACATGCCAGCAGATGTGGTCACCACCACCGGTACTCAAGATATTGTGTTTGGGGAGGTAGATAGATAGGGAGAGGACAGTTGGTTGCTCACCCTAGCTTCATTGCGAGCCAGGAACAACTGCCATATAGAACTCTAGGGTACCCGGTGGGTCGAGGGAGGTAGATAGGTCGCTCGTGATTACACCACCATCATGCATCATGTTACGTATATAGTATGGTATGGCGTTACCATCACTGTAGCATCACCCCCAGCCAATATAGCCAGCCAGCCCCAGCCAATATAGCCAGCCAATATAGTATGGCATTACCATCACTGTACCTCGATCTGGTATGGCGTTACCATCACTGTAGCATCACCAATAATCAGTCAGGGCCTCCTGACGTCCACCCCCACCCTCTAGATCATATCTATATGGCAACGGGAGAGGAGGCCCCCCCATAGAGAAGAGAGTTCAGGGAGGGGGCTCCCCTCTATTCTCTGGAGGGGGGGCCCCCTCTCTCCCATAGAGAGAGAGGGGGGGGGACAGATAGGGGCCCCCCATAGATAGGCCCCCCTAGATCTCTATGGGGGAGAGGGGGGGCCTACTATATGACTGACTATATGACTATATTACACAGCTGGGAGAGGGATTGATTTCGGAGTCTCTGTGCGAGCCGTATGCGGTGAGAGTCGCACGTACGGTTACGGGGGGGGGTTCACGTCTATCGCATAGTGTGGTGGCCTACCCCATTTGTTCCATGATCTATGGGTCTACTGGAGTGACCCACTTCGATCAATTAGCCGAGATTTTGACCGGATATGAAATGACTTTGTTCGGTGCTCGATCCGGTGGTATTTTTGCGGGGATTCTATTCATCGCTGTAGGATCTTTATCCAAGATCACTGCAGTTCCCTTTCGGGCGGCTGTAGGACGGCCGCCTATGGGTGGTCGACAGATTGCGGCCAATCGACAAAACCAACTGCCCGCCTTCTCCGAGAGGACAGGACATTTATAGGCTGGGCGCCCATAGATTAATAGGCCCCTCTCCCGCCCCTATATCTATAGGCGGTCCCCCTCTATATCTAGATGGGGCGCTCGGCCGATGGATAGGCCGAGGGCCCCTATGACGATATGGGGAGCCCAGATCTAGATAGGGGGCCCTCGACTTCCTCGGCCCCCCCCCTATCTAGATTCATATTCTCTATGGCCCCCATATCTAGATATAGAGAGAGATCTAGATATAGATATAGAGAGAGATATAGATAGGGGGGCCGAGGTGTGAGCGATAGATCTAGATAATAACTAGAAGATATATGGGGTGGGGGCGCTCGGCCCCATATAGATATAAGGGCCCCCGCCCCGGGGGCCCCTATGACGATATGGGGGGCCCCCTATAACTCTATGGGGCACTCCCCCGAGTTCTATCGGCCAACGCCCTATCTATCTATGGGGACCCTAGAGTTCTATATGCCCCCCCCCTCCCCCTCTTCTATATCTTATCTTATTCCCTCTATAGAGAAGGGGGGGGGGCCCGCCCTATCTAATCTGAACGCCCATATAGAGAATAGATAGGGCCCCTATAGATCTATATGCCTATATATCCCCTCCATATGGGCCCTATCTATATCTCCCTATAGTTCTATATGCCTATATATCCCCGAAGGGGGGGCCCTCTCTCTCTATGGGGCCCCCCATATAGATATATATATCTATAGGGCCCCCATAGAGAAGATAGTTCAGGGAGCCCTAGATTCTAGATTCTATGGAGGGCCCTATAGAGAGATATGGCGATAGCCATATAGATATAAAGGGGGCCTAGATAGGGGGGGGCATTTCTGCTCCCCTCTCTATCTGAACTATGGCGACCCTGAACTATGGGAGATCGAGGCACCCTATATAGATAGATACGGCCTACTATACTCTGCCCATAGATCTAGAGGGGCTGGGGGAGGGGCACTCGAGAGATCGAGGCCCCCCTCTCTCCCCCCCTATAGATCTATGGAAGAGAGGGGGTGCTCCCTTTCTATCTATATATGGCGATAGGGAGAGGAGAGCGCGACTCATCACTACCTCGTAAGGGCGTTGAGACCATAGCATGTTACACGCCTTTCTCCGTAGCCGCCCGCCCAGAAGAGCCGCTCGCTCCATAGTGTTGTCGCACAAGATAAGCACGCCGCCTGCTTGGCGAATCGAAGTTCTCTCCTGGTCAACTGTCCACCCAGTGAAGTGCGAACGTAACAGTGGAATGCCACGGCGAACGCACGCTGCTTGCTTGCACTAACACCAGCTTGCACTAACACTAGCTTGCACTAACACTGATAGATCTGGTGTGCCTCCTGCCCGTCGACGAGGAAAGAGCGGCAAGGTTCAGATTCGGAAGTTACTGCTTGCAGCATGGGAGCTGATCACCCAACAACTCTCTGGGAACAATGGGAAAAAGGATATCCCGATAACGGAAACCATAGGGGGCTGTATCGGCGAGATCCAACGGTGAACAACTCTATTCTCCAGAAGAAAACCCCGGCTGGAAGTCTGAGGACCTTTAGTACCAGCAGCCAGCGCTTCGCGCCCGATCTATAGGCTATCGCCATACCATATAAAAACTCTATATAGGGGGGGGGGTGCCCCCCCCTATATAGATAGGGGCGGGGGAGTGCCTCGACCTATCGATCGAGTGCATAAATGAATGCCCTAAAGGAAAGGTAAAGGGAAAGGCCCTCCCCCCATCTATATAGAGTGCCTAAAGGCCCTCTATATAGATGGGATAAGATCTATAGGGAGGGGGGTGCCCTGCCCATATATAGATAGGGCGGGCCCCCCCCCTTCTCTCTATAGGGGATATATAGGCATATACATATATCTATATAGGGTGCCCATATATAGATAGGGGGCGATAGCGCCGTGAGCTTTCTCTTTACGAACGATAAGGAAGAATCCCCACTCTTTCCGGCCCGGGAAAGCGCTGGCAACAACGGAAAGGGGTCTAACCATACTGAGTGAGCAGCAGGCATCCACTACGGATCCACGAGTGAAACCGCTCGAAAGCGGACCTGGCACTTTTGGATATCCAATCCGAGTTGAGAGTAGAGAACCGGAGCCGTATGATGGGAAAAACTTTCACGTTCGGTCCAGGGAGCACTTTTCTCGTAGATGATGACTATCCATAGTCCTCGTTCCCCCTCGTGTGGCACTTCTGCTGAGCGAACCGAACGAATTCAAGATCCGGAAGAGAAGGCAGTGACGCCCCCCCCCCCCCGGACTCCATATCTCTCTCGACCCTCTATATGTGGGCACCTGATATCCATGAGGGTTCACCCACCCTGGTTGCAGCATTCTCCTCTATCGCACCTAAAATCTCTATTCCTGCGAATATGTTACGTGTTTCTACCCATAGTTTCTATGGAACTACATCGCAGCAAATCTTCTTCTTCCGCAGCATTGCTCCCATGATCCCAGGAGCACTGGCCGCCATGGCCCAGACGAAAGTCAAAAGACCTTTAGCTCATAGTCCGATTGGACATGTGGGTTATATTCGTACCGGTTTTTCATGCGGAACCATAGGAGGAATTCAATCACTACTAATTGGTATCTTCATCCATGTATCAATGACGATAGGTGCATCCGCCATAGTCCCGGCATTACGGCGAACCCGTGTCAAATATATAGCGGATCTGGGCGCTCCAGCCGGGACGAATCCTATTCCGGCTATTACATCTTCCATTACTATGTCCCCATACGCAGGAATACCCCCGTTAGCCGGCTTTCGCAGCAAATTCCATTCGTCCTCCGCCGCTCTGAGTTGTGGGGCTCACTTACCAGCCTTGATGGGAGTAGTGACTAGCGTTATAGGTCGTTGGGCGGCCGGAAGGTTGCCTGGAGTGGCAGTTCTGCATCCGTGCACCGGACACGTAGCTTACCAGAAGTTGCGACACAGTGAATTGGGTGGGATCAACCGACATATCTGCTACAGTGAATCGGGTGGGATCAACCGACACGACATCTAGATAGATCTTATCTTGCAATAGATCATGAACCAACCATATCCATCCGCAATGCCGCGAGACACTGCACGAGATGAACCTGGGTTTGGTGAATCGAAGTTGGCCCTGGGTGTGATAAGATTCCCAGTTACAGCGCGCGATCGTATACCGAGGTGCTCCCCGCCGGTTGCTGGGACGACGCGAGCCGGTCGGCTCGACCATCCATCGGTTGAGTTACTCGACCGCCACCCACCCCATATATCTAGAGGGCCCATATATCATATCGGGCATGAATGGACTATACTAGAGACTAGATTCTCTAGACCCGACTATAGATAGATAGTCGCCGCACTGGTCGAGTGCCCCATATAGATAGAGGGTATTGGGGGACTATACTAGAGTACCCGACGTCGAGATAGTCGCCGCACCGGTCGAGTGCAGACTATTACTATAGAAAGGAGAGTCGACCCATATATATAGTATAGATAGGCCGACGTACGCGATAGGTCGAGAAGGAGGGATGGACAGAGGGATTACCCATCTTATCGGGGACGGGGAACGAATCGACATCTCGATGTGAGACTTTTCCTTTTGGGGAATAACGGCGAAGTCCATCCAAAACCGATGAATAAGAGGAGAGCAAAGCGCCAATGAATGGCGCGCGAAGCGCATGCGGAACGGGCGCGGGGAAAAGAGTGCCGTGCCGCCGTTCGGACCCCATCTAGAGATAGGGGCCCATGGCCGCGCTTTCTGGGCCCAGAGCAGTGCCGGCCAAACTGAATTAAGGATTCGGGGCAAGGACCTTCAGGCCCTCTCCCTTCCCCCATACCATATAGATATATAGGGGGGGGGGAGAGCGCCAACTAAACTGTATATAGCCCATCGCTCACCCCGACTATGACTATTGACTATAGAGAGTCGCCCCGGGCCCCAACCCCTCTATATAGAGAGATGGCCCCATCCATCAAATATGGGCGGGCGCCTATACTATCTCTATAGGGGTGCCCCATATATAGAGAGGCCGGTGGCCTAGGGGCAGCCCCTCTATATCCCATATAGAGAGAGGGCCCCACTCTATCTGCCAGATCTGATCGATCTCGATCGAGATCTATAGAGAGGGGAGGGGCCCGCCCCTATAGAGAGATCTCTCTGGAGGGGCCCCTATATCTCTATCTCTATCTGGAGGGTGAGGGGGGGCAGAGTAGGCCGTCGCCATATCTAGATTCTCTAGAGGGGCCCGGCACCCGGGCGCCCTATCTAGAACTCTAAGATAAGATAGTTCTAGATAGGGGAGAGCGCCAATTAAACTCTATATACCATCGCTCACCCCTACCCGACTCTCGGGCCCCCGCCCCCTATCTATATATGGGCCCGGGCCGCCGGGGGGCGACAGCGCAGCGAACAGCTTGGGGCGCATCACGATTCGAACTCTATTTCCGGTGATCCGGATCCGGATGGGATACGATATGGAGAGTTGAGATTCGCTTAGTTAGCGCCCGCTCATTGAACGGCTCTGCTGCAATGGATGGCAGAGGGCCCGTAGTACCGGCCGGGAAGGGGCCTGAGAAGTGCCTACTGCTACACATCCGGAGTGTCCGGCAGGGTTCGGACAGGTTTCCTTCCTAAAAAATCTGGGGGCCTCAGCTCGACACCCCCTCAGTGTTCATTCGTTCATGCATGTGTACTCCGGCACTATCTATATATTCCATTCCAGAGGGGACAAGACGATCTGACATGACATAGATAGATAGTGGGCCGCCATCTCTGATTCAATTCAAGGATGGGTTTGACTAGACCAGACTAGACTAGAATTGGGTGGTTTGATCTATAGTGGTGCCAAGCTGAAACTAGCTATAGTAGTGCGGTGGGATCGTCATATCACGGACTGATTGGTATGGATGAGACACCAACCATCCCAACTAAACTAGAGAACCATCCATCTCATCCTACTGGCCTTACTCCGCTCGTTTCAGAACCATAACATACAGAACCTTCCTCGAGTCCCTGCCGGTGCCGGCGGGATTGAATGCTAGGAAGGAGCAGCGGCAGCCCGCCCCCCCCCCAGAATAGAGATAGGGAGCTTGAGCTTGATAAGTAGGAATCGATCCGCTTCGGTGAGATCGGCTCCGATCAACGATCAATCTCCTGTTCTCATCAGCCCAATCTATAGAAAGAAGCCCAATCGCCCCTGGACCGGGTTTGGGATTGGTTCATTCCCCGCCCCATATATAGATATGGGCCCGACATCGACACGAGCTGACAAATATGATTGATTGGCGAACCCGTCAATTCAATAGACTATAATCACCCCGACTATTGACTATAGAGAGTCAGCCAACAACGAGATGGCCACGGTCGAATATTCGGGTGACCCCCCATAGATAGGGGCCCCCCCGGGGGAAGGGGGCCGAGCGCCGAGCCGAGTTTAATGGTATGCCGGGATGCCGGGGATGAGTGATTCACTATATCTATCTCAGATTCCCCGATTCCGAACGATCCGTTCCCCCCCCCAGAATCTATATCTAGATAGGGGCCCTATAGATCTATATCCTGGTTCCGTGTCGATGATAGTAGTTCTGCGCCGAGAGCCGATAGCAGTGGCGATAGTCCCCGCCCCTCTATAGAATCTGGAGGGGAAGGAGATTCGATTCCTCTCCTCAACTACCGATCTCTATATGGTTGGCGGTTGGCGCCCGGCCCTATACTATATAGATATGGGGGGGCCCCCAGATCTATATAGAGTAGAGGGCCCCCCCTCTCTATATCTGCTATATGGGTTGGCCCCTCCCTATATAGATCTGATCTGGGGGGCCATCTCTCGGGCCCTATAACCTATATATAGCCCTATATCTTCACCTAGAGTTGGGGCCCTATAACCTATATATAGCCCTATATCTCCACCTATAGAGAGTTGGGGCCCTATAACTTATAGAGGGTTGGGTCTGAGTCACCCTATATGGATGGCGACCCGGCCCAACCCTCCCAACTTCTGATGCTCAGTTCGGTGAATCGGCTTCCCGCCCCCATAGATATAGGCATCCGGTATGAACAGCGGACGGGACGATGTATCTATGTGTATGGGCGCGGTGATGTACTATATAGAGTAGGGCCGACTTCTGAAGGTTGTGCCAAGGGCCATCAATCTCGGATCGCCAGCATCACGAGAAAGGTCTATCCCCATAGTCCATGCATGTTCGGTTCGGCCGGCTCTCCCGGCATACAGAAATGCCATTCCTCGCCCGCCCGCCCCCCCCCTCTCTATCTATATGGGGATAAGGCTCCCCGCAGAAATGACCTGCCCTATACTCCATTCTAGATCGAGTAAGTTGAGTAGTTGAGAACAATGGCCAGATACGAATAGATAGGGCATCCATCACCAGATAAGACAGAATAGGGGGGGGGAGGGGAGCCTGGAGTTGGTCACCTGCAGTCGCCATCTATCTAATCTAATCTAATCTGAACTAGGAGGGGGGGTGCCATCAGCCAAGATATGGGATATGGTGGTCCGGAGTTGGTCACCTGTAGTCGATCGAGCGACCAACCCACCTTGAATCAAGTCCCCTATCTCTATATGGGCCATCATATATATAGGGGGCCTATATAGATAGGGGCGCCAACAGCCGGAGCGGTATTAATGATGAGATGAGCAGATAGATGGGGTTGGCCCTATCTCTATATGGCGACTAGACTACAGATAGTCGCCCTCGACTCTATATATCTAGTTGGGCCTCTATATAGATAGATGGCCCCGCCCATCTCAGAACTATGCGCGGGCGGGCGGTCCCCCCCCTCCATATAGAGAATTCTCTAATTGTTCGCTATCGCTCACACCCCAAGGGCTCCCATTTCCCATATAGTTAGATAGGGGTCTCATGTTACTTACGCAATATTCCCGATCTGCTCTGATCCATCTGCATCCGTTACCATCCCTGCGCCCGGGCGCATATATAGATAGATATAGATAGATATAGATCTATATATATATATCTATATCTATCTATATATTAGTCTAGTCCCCTTTGAATAAGAATAGTTGCATTGTACCGGAATTGAATTCCCCTGTCCGGGCGGCAATAGAGAATGCCTCCCCGGCCCGGGCGAGATAGATCTGCTTTTAATAGTTCATAGTTCCACCCGTTAGATCTGTCAGTAGTTTAGTTGCACCCCCTTTCAATTTCATTTCTAGGGCGGCCCATCTCGCCGGTTATAGAATTTCTTTGTCAGTCACCGGCATCACCACCACAACTAAACTCTATATAGCCATCCGGCATCACGCATTGTCACCGGCATCACCCATTCTCTATATAGATCATCCGGCCCCCCCTTCTCTCTATATCTTATCTGCGGACCCGTACGATCTTTACGATCTTCTGTCTCCATCTGTCTCCATCACGAACTATGGAGAGTCATCCGGCATCACTAGTGTGAATGATCAAATGGTCGGTGTTCCGGGAGATTAGATTCACATATCTAGATGGGGGCGGGGCGAAAGAATGAATTCATTATAGATCCGTGTCCCGGATTCTGAAACAAAGATTGATTCCGAGGAACGAAGATTAGATTCACATATCTAGATGGGGGCTCGGGTTCCGGTTCGATTAGATCGGGCCGAAGCTTCGAGAACCGATTCCGAGCGCGAAAGATTAGATTAGAGCCGAAAGATTAGATTAGAGGAAGGAAGATTCATTCGACATTCGGGTGATCGGCGTACCACATTTGCCCACTTGGGGTTCGGGTCCTTACGACATACATTCGGGGTGAGCGTAGCCCTATCTATATATGGGCACCCCCCCCCTCTAGACTCTATATATATGGGCGCCCTATCTAGAACTAGAACTCTCTATGGGGTGGGGGGGGAGTCTGGATAGGGCTTCTCCTTTCGTTTGGGGTGATGGTGATTGATTACCACATTCTCTTGGCCGTTCTTACTTCTCAATACCCCCCCATATATATATAGATATATATCTATATATAGATAGGGGGCGCCGGCACTCCGTTGTAATCAGTCCACGCATGCGGCATGCCAATTCTGCCAATTCTGATATAGGGGGGGGGGCGGGGCGGCATGCCAATTCTGCCAATTCTGATATAGGGGGGGGTGGTTGATCGCTTCACCTGATTCGCAGCGTACCGTCCCGTTGCCATATCTATATAGAGCTCTCTATTCTATTCTCTATTCTATAGTATACCGCCCTACCCTATATATCTCTGCTCTGGGGGGGCGGCTATCTATAGTCAGGAGAGCAAGATCTCGACCGACGGCCCCCGGCCGCCCCCTATCTAGGCGCTCGGCCGACCCTATCTAGACTCCATTCAATAGTCCATACCACTAGATCTGCCAATCCCACTAGACCTTACTCCCGGGCCGAGGGCCTCTATAGATGTATGGCCCTTACTCCTACTCCCGGGCCAAGGGCCCCTATCTAGACTCCCCCCCACCCCGAACTAGAGATTTAGATAGGGGGATAGGGCTCCCAGATCTCTATATAGGCCTCCTCATAATCAGGATCGGGGTTCGACCCTCTACTCATCAATGCCCTCCCTCACCCTCATGTCAAGATGGCTCGAAGGTTCTCATTCGAATCGCCTATCTCTGGCGGGGGTTCGGATTCTCCATGCGGTTAGCCGGCCGGATCCATGTCCGATCGGGCCCTATATATAGAAATAGAACTGGCGCCCTATGTAGATTCTATATAACATCTAACTGGAGTTCCCCGTTGGTGGGGAAGTGGTTACCCCAGTTAGCGATAGGTAGTGGAGAATAGCTCCGAGATCGGGCTAGGTACCGTTAGTGGAGACATTCGTGTATATGAGTAAAGATGCTGCGGGGGTGCTTCCGGAACCATCTAGAATTCACTCACAACCAATTCACTCACTAATCAATCTGCTATGCTATGCGGCCATACCCCTATATAGATATCTGGCCCTCTCTAATCTCTATATGGGCCCATACCCCAACCTCCATATAGATAGATAGGCTCTCTGCCGGATACCCCTATAGAGAGATGTGGGGGCGAGGATCTATCGCTCGCTCACAATATAGAGTTTTTTTGGCGCTCACTTGAATGCCTCGCTACGCTCGGGATCGCTCGCTCACATCGCTCGCTTGAGGATCGCTCCCTCACAGAGTTTTTTTGGCGGTCGCCCATAGGGCCACCTTTGTATTCCTTATAGATCCTTGATTCAGTATTCAGTGAATGAGAGTGAAGGTCGAGTGCCAACCTACCTATCTAATATAGAGTTGGGTGGCACCCATATAGATCTATAGGGCCTACAACCTCTCGATCGAGTACCGAGTGGTTGATATCGAGTCCATATAGAGATAGGGGGTCGAGTGCCTACCTAGGGCTAGATCCCCACATGGCTACGACTAGAATCCCTATATATAGATAGGGCCTGGGAATCCCATATAGAGAGATAGGGAGATATATAGATAGGGCCTCTCCGACCATACCTCGGCCATATCTCTATATAGGCCGACTAGCGACTAGCCATATCTCTATATAGGCCGACCATACCTCGGCATAGAGATAGATAGGGAGATAAGATATATAGATAGGGCCCATCTATCTATATCTATATATCGTATAGAGGGCAGAGGGCAGAGGGGGCCTATCTATACTCCTATACTCAACCTATATCTATTGGGGTGGGGGGGTCGAGCTACACTGATCCGTCCGATATAGATATTAGGCCATCACCATAGTATATAATAGATGGTGATACAACCATTCGGTTACAGTAAAGTCTCTACGGAGATCTCGACGATAGATATATATAGTATAGGGGCGGGGCCCTATCTGTATATATACCCCGAGTCTCTATCTAGATATAGGAGCCCCCCCCTCCCTATAGATCTCGCCCACCCCATATAGATCTATAGAGGGCCCGAGGGGGGGCGGGGCCTATCTGCCATATAGAGATAGGTCCGATAGGCCCCATATAGAGATAGGGAGTAGAGTTCCTTCCCCCTTCTCCGTCTGGTTTGTTCCCGTTCCTCACGCGCCGTGTTCCAAGCGAAGGGGGCAGGGAGAGGTGGCCCCCCCATAGAACTATAGGCGGGCCTCTAGATATAGAAGGTGCTCTTCTGTTCCGGCGATGCGAGGATAGATCGGAGAGGAGATAGGCCTGCTGTTACGCTTTACCTTACCAACTGTGATGAACTGAGCTAGCGTTCGATCATAGTTCGCTGGGATCGCCCCGGGCGGATCAGAGTTCGTCGCGATCAATCAAGGATCAAAGGATCATAGTTCATCGCTCCCTATGATCCGGATCAAGGATCATATAGAGATCTATAGGGGGCCCCTATCTATATATATATTAGGTCAAGGAAGGATCCCAGTTCGAGAGGGCCTGGGGCCCGTCATATATGAGGTGGGGATCAGCCTGATCAACTGCCATACTGATCTCAACGGTTCATCGTCATGCCATATATAGATAGGGGCGCGGATCCCAATCTATAGGCTTATGGAAACGCCTCATCCGGCGCGTCCGGATCCCGGATCTATATCACTCACTCACGACATTACGGCAACCCGGATCGCTGCAATCCGGATCTCATCCGCCGGATCGCTGCAATCCGGATTTCATCCGCCCTCGGGTGTTAGTCATTGACGACCAGTCGCTGCCCACCCCACCCTATATATAGAACTTATAACTGCGCAGATCTGGGGAGGGAGTATTCCGTGAAGGGGGTGGATCTGGTAATCAATCTGCTGGTAGAATCTGGCCGACCGGGAGCCCCGGCTAATCATACTCGTATGTAGACCTGGCGATGACAGTTCTATATATATAGTTGTGCTCTGCCATCCGGTTGCCCGGCATATAGAGAATAGAGGGGCAGCCCTGATCTATAACTACCCAATGGAGGAGAGGAGGCGGCATCCATCCATATAGAATAGAGGGGCAGCCCTGATCGACTATGCGGAATGCGGACCATTTGACAAGCGGGGAGCATATAGAGTATACCCAGAGAAGGGAGATATGGGGTATCAACATTGGTATCGTATTGATCGATATCGGCATTGTATTGATAGATCGTGCAGCCGGAATGTTGGTATTGCCCATCCCATCTCATCCCATCGGGGGGTGGGTGCATGGTGCATGGTGCACGGCCCCCTATCTATATCTGGCGAATCTATAAAGTAGAGGCCAGCCCACCCACCCATTAACGTTTGGCCGTTTGATCCGATAACCCTGTCCGATAACCCGGTCAGATTCGGGCGTCCCGTTCGGTCCGATAACCGCATATAGAGAGATCTCAGTCGTATCACGTATGAATTATAGAATTCTAGAGAATGGTCTGGGGTCCGGTCGTATCACTGATATGATCGTAGAGAATTCTCTATATATCTGGGGCCGGTCTAGTCACTGATGCAAGAGTCTAGTCGTATCACTGATATGATATGAGACTATCTATATCTATGGATTAGGAAACTCCATAGAGTCTATCGTCTATAGGCGGTTCTACTCATAGAGGCACGAGGCGCAACTCCCAACTCCCCTGTACTAGCTATGAATCTAGATATAGGGCCCACTCCGCATTACTAGCTAGAGCCCGGAGTCCGACTCGGAAACGGGAATCCGAACCACCGGCGCCCGAGTCGACAGCCCCCTATATATATATATAGATATATATATTCATATTCGATTCGATTGTTGCCGACAGCCGGCCCCCCTCTCTCTATATGGGGAGATGGGGGGCACTCGATTGCCAGATGGATATATAGGCCATCACCCCCTATCTAGTTCTCTATATGGGGTGGGGGCACTCTCCCCTCCCCTCTATCCCCCGCCCATATACCATATATATAGAGAGGGCCCCCCCTCACCCAGATAGAATAGAGATGGCGGGTGAGATCCCCCCTCTCTCTCTATATAGATATTCAACCCCCTTTCTATATAGAGATCGATCCCCCCTCTCTCTCTATATAGATATTCAACCTCTATATAGTATAGAATCTATATATCTTCTAGATTCTATGGGCCTGCTCGCCTACACACTTCGGCAGGAATATATAGGTCGGGTTGGCCCACCCGCCTTTCTCTCTACTTGCCGGGGGACCATAGGAAGCATGCTCCATATTTCTATATCTAGGGCCACACAACCAGCCCGCTACCCGAACCCCTATATGTATAGATATAGGCCTATGCCCATACCCGGCTATCCAGTCCACATAGATAGGGGGCGGCCCGCCCCTATCTATATAGATTTAGCCTATAGAGTATAGATTATCTCCCGTTGCCATAGAATCTATACCCATGATAGGGGGTTGCCATGCTTATGTGAATCATCGGGTCGGGCCTATATCTAGAGGATTCCCTCTATCTATTTTAGATGGGGCCATCTCTCTATACTAGATTGGGTCGGGATATCTAGAGGGCCTATTATGCCTCTTGTTGTATCACGTAGATAATGGATGGATGGATGGATGCATCCATGGCCCCCACCCCCAGCCCCACCCCATATATCTTATCTCGCTAGTTATAGTTATGGATGGGGCCCCAGTTCTATATAGCTCGCAGCCCAGCCTTATATCATAATTGTCCCTTCCCATCCAGGCCGGGGGCGGGACCCCCAGATAGAGAGACTATAGAGAGGGGGGGTCGGCAGATAGAGAGTCTGGGCCGGGCCCCAGTTCAGATCGGGCATAGATGCTGTCGGGCCATATAGATCTATAGGGTGCCCCCGGGGCCCTCCAGATAGAGAGAGATCTATAAGAGGGGGGGCGGGGCCGTAGCTGCCCAGAGAAATCTATAGGGCCTCCTCGATCTATCGCCATATATAGATCAGATAGAAAGGGACCCTCCCAGATAAGAGATCTATAGGCAGGCTGCCCCTATCTATATAGATCTGGCCCCCTATGACGATATGGGGGGGCGTTCACTACGCTTCACCCCTCGATTTCCGCATATATACCTATCTGGTCGAGTGGTTCACCCATCTCCCACCTCCCACCTCACTATTATAGGGTAGGGTAGGGGGGGGTGAGTTTTCTACAGTTGGTCGAGCCCCCGGATAAGATGGATAGTTCAGGGGAGGGCGGGGGAAGCAGATAATATTCTCTATGGGGTATAGGGCTCCTCGACTCGGGGGAAGGCGGGGTCAACTCCTTTCCTGTTGGCCTATCTAGATATAGGGCCCTAGATAGAGATGGATAGTTCAGGGGAGGGCCGGGGAGGACCCAACTTCTCAGACCCCTCTTGTTTCCCAATTCTACCCTTTCTCCTTTCTGGCCTATTTTCCACCTCTGCCCTCCCCAGATAAGATAAGATAGTTCAGGGGGCCCATCCCCATATATAGATAGGGATAGGGGGCCTCGATTCTATCCGCCGCCAGATCTAATCCGCCGGCCATACCATATAGAATAGGGCTATAGAGATCCGCCTATCTTCCGCCGGGCCCCATAGAGAGAAGATCTATATAGAGGCGGGCCCCCTCCCCTCTCTATAGATCTCGCCCATATAGAGGGGGCTGGGGCGGCCCCCCCTCCCCCCTCTATATAGATCTTGGATCTAACTCTATTTTATTTCTCTGGCGGCCTCCCGGGGTCAAGATCGAGATCGAATGGATAGATGGCCGCTCAACCCCAACCCAACTATCGGATCGGGGTGCCCCCATTCGCTAGAATCTAGAGTACGGGGTATAGAATAGAGAGATCATATTCTAGATAGGGGGCCCAGCTATTGAGTTGAGGATGCCCCCCCCCCTACCCCGAACTATCTGATCTTATCTGGGGAGAGCAGCGGATCCGGTGTGCCAGATAGTTCTATAGGCCGCTGCGAACTAGCGAACTATACTATGGTTTGATGGCCCCCTATATAGATATATATATAGATTCTATATGGCAGGAGGATGAAGCGGAGAAGACGCCATGGTAAGCGGACAATATCTATCTCAGTCGAGAGCACCATCACCGTATATAGATAGGGGGGCCCCAGAGGAATCGAGGGCCCCAGAGAGTTTCCCTTCTCTAGTGGGGGCAGCGCCCGACAGCTCTGGTTTAGTCATAGCCGATGTTCGGGAGAAGGAATGGAGAAGTTGGTCGGCATCTCGATCGGAATAGAATAGAAATCTGTCGGTTCTTCAATCAAACATAGCCGGAGCTGGGGGGCCCGCCCGATCGCCAGGTAGAGAGCCATATCTCTCTATAGGGGCATCTTGATCGGATCAGTCGGATACTATATCGAATACTCCTACTCCTCGAAGACCATATCTAGATAGGGCGTGATATCAGTCGTGAAGTGCTTGCGGGTCGGCGCCCTCTATACTCTATATACCCCATATATAGGGGAAAGGCCCTCCTCCCCCTCGGCCTATATCTGGATGGAGTAGATGGAGATAGATAGGGGTATCACGTATCCATCCATTCTACACGTGATATGATGTGATAGATATCAATGTCGGTTGTCATCAGTCACGCGCCATATAGAACTCTAGGGGATAGTCTATATAGCCGCCCCCCCCCTCCTCTCATTCATAATTCTAGATAGGGCTCAACCCCCGAGGGGGAGAGAGGGGGGTGAGTCCCCCCAATCCCATCTAGAAACTAGAACCCTCAGATAGAAATAAATCGAAAGGAGGGGATATAGATATATAGATAGATATAGGGGCCCCCCTTTCAATTTAGAGGGGTTCTATGGGGACCCCTATCTAATCCAGATCTGGGGTAGATACAGATAGGGGACCCCGCCCGTGATAGATGGGATTGGGGCCCGGGGGCCTATCCATATCCATGCCCTCGGCCTCCCTATCGCCCCCCTATCTAACTCTCTGGGATCTATAGGCGTGAGATGGATTGATCCCCCCCTCTATATCTATATGGACTAGAAATGGATGGGTCACTTGTCCAGCCCCAACTCTCCCCCCCCCTATATAGACTCTCTATATGGGAGAGAGGGGGGCGCCCTATCTATATATTCTATGGCCCCCCTATCTAACTCTATGGGATCTATAGGTGTGGGATGGATTGATGGTCCGGCAAATCAAATTGAGTCAGGTCACTTGTCCAGCCCCTTATACCCCCCCTTTCTCTATATGGGAGAGAGGGGGGCGCCCTATCTATATATGGCATCCATCTATATGACTGAGATCAGATCAAAGCCCTATAGTTCTATATGGCCCAACCTAAGGACATTGGCCCCCCCCATACATAGAGATAGAGAGGGGGTCGAATCAGATATCAGTCATCAGTCGTATCACGTATATAATGGAATGGATGGCCCTCGGCCCCCGGCCACCGGCGCGCATAGAAATAGAACTGCCGCCCCCCCACCCCTATCTATAGATTCTAGATTCTAGATATGGCGATAGGACGAGCCAGATAGAACAGATATCTCCCGACGGCCTACTTACTATATACTATATATAGCTGGGAGAGGGGGAGGACAGTTCTAATCTATGGGGCAGCCGCCCGATTGGGGAGCGCATGCAGTCGGGGTTCAGCAGGTTCAATGCTGCGGACAGAGGTATCACTAGTCAATGGTTCTACTGTTCCCCCCAGAGTCAATGGTTCTACCGTTCCCCCCAAGATTCGAAGTTGGGGTGACTGGAGCGAAAGAATATCGTATGAATCTTTCCGTATCATACGAATTTTGCATTGAAAACTCCTCCGGGAGAAGCTAGAATTCGTTCCGTTTGGATATCGATTGGTCCCAGTTCGACATGGTTTACGTGCCATTGGTTCCCGGAGGAGTCAATATCTCCATCGGCTAAACCCCATCTGACCCTGCCTTTGGACCCGTATCCTGTTCGTACACGATCGACGGAGGCCTCTTCGACATGTGTTACTACGTCTCCAGTAGCACGCTCCTACTCCGTCTTTCCCTCCATGAGTTATCAAATTTGGTGCCCTTCGATCCCCAGTTGCTATGAAGGACGAAGGGCGAGATACAATCAATTCTTTCACCCAAGTGGTTTTTGCTTCTCCCCGTTCTTGTTCCTAACTCTTACCCGGGCAGTTCCCAATGTTCGGCACTTCCCATGCTTCGCGGGTACAACATCAACTAATTTGCTCATGATCAAGTTACAACCTAAGATCTTTGACCATATTATGTCAACTGTTCGTATTCCGTTCATTCCACCAATACGCTCCCAAGTCCCCGTAATTGCGATCCGTTTGCCAGAACCGAAGGGTCTTTCTGTGAAAACCTCCGCGAAGAATCGTCGTTCTTTCATGGTTTCCCCGCTTCCCACAGCAGCTTTTTCCGCACCTCCGGATATCTGGTGTCAAATCGTCGCTTGTTCGCCTATTTATCCGATGATGGAGTTGACCATCTCTGTGGCATCGATTGTACGAGTGAGGGAAACCGGCTTGGCTCTCCGGGTCGAACCATAGGGAGAGGGCCGAGCGATGGTATATAGAGTCGAGTCGAGAGATCGCCATATATAGATAGAGATATGGATAGAGATAGAGAGAGAGATATATATCTTATCTGAGAGAGATAGATAGAGAGAGACTGAAGAGTGAGTCGAGAGAGATATAGATAGATCGAGAGATACAGATAGAGAGAGAGTAGAGAGAGATAGAGAGAGAGACTTCAGATAGAGTCTCATTCAGATAGGGGGCACTCGCCCGCCCCGGGCGAGGGCCTTTAGGCACGGCACTCACCCGCCCCTATATCTCTATCTGGAGGGTGAGGGGGGGCAGAGTAGGCCGTCGCCATATCTAGATGGGCCCTATCTCTCTATGGGATGGGCACCGTTCATATTTAGATTAGAGAGGGGGTCTCGTTCACGATAGGGGTCGCCATAGTTCAGATAGAGAGGGGAGCCCTCCCCCCCATCTCTATATAGCCGCCCTCGGCCACCCTCTCTCCCATATCTATATAGGGGGGGGGATAGAGGGGGGCCGAGTGCAGTGCATATATATAGATGGGGGGGAGAGCCCCCCTCCCTGAACTATCTTATCTATATGGTATGGCGAGGGCATTTCAGAGGAAGTCGAGGGGATAATGATAATACCGCGCTCGACCTTTCCCCTGATCTCTACCCCTACTATTCATGATTCCAGCCGGGAGGACCAGGGAAAGAATCAATAATGTCACATCTATTAGTACCAGGAACTAGATTAGTTCCCAATGAACGAGTAAGAATCGCCCCAACCGAAATTTTCGGAATTGGACCTAAAGAAGCCACTCAGGTTCGTTATCGATTGGGTCTCAGTGAGAACGTAAAGGTGAATGAGTCGACTAAGTATCAGATCGACCGACTTGAACGAATAATAGGTCAAGGTCAAAATTATGTTGTTCGTTGGGAATTGGAGAGGGTCAAACGAGCGGACATCGAACGATTAATCCCTATTTCTCGTTATCGCGGAATTCGTCATCAAGATGGATTGCCCTTACGCGGTCAACGAACTCATACTAATGCTAGGACTTGCCGCAGAAAATCGTAGCCGGTCGAGCGCATGAATGCGTTCCGATCAAGCAATGAAAGGAATGATTGCGATCCATCATTCGCAAACACTTCACTCATGAGCGAGCGCGCCAATCGGGTCTAATCCCCGCAGAATCGTTTTTCTTAGGCGAGCACACCATCCCCTCCCCCCCCCCCTCCCCCCCATATAGATCTGATCTAGAGGGTCCTATCGCCATATGGATATTTCTATAGGGTGCCCCATCTATTCTATATATAGGCCGTTGGCCAGGGGGACTCGGCCTCCTCGCGTCGGCCGAGTCCCCCGGATAGACTCCTCGATCTATCGCCTATAGAGTTCTAGGGGGTGCCCCATAGATAGGGGCCCGCCGGGGCAGGAGAGTGCCTCCTCGGGGGAGTAAAGGCCCTTGATCTCCTCCCCCCCCCCCCCCCCATCTATATCTCTATCTGAATGAGACTATCTCTATCTGAATGAAACTCTCTCTCTCTATATCTGAGCTCTCTCTCTCACTCTGAAGTCTCTTCTCTCTCTATCTCTCTCTCACTCTTCAGTCTCTTCTCTCTCTATCTATATCTGTATCTCTCTCTCTCTATCTCTCTCTATATCTCTCTCTCTCTCACTCTGAAGTCTCTTCTCTATCTATCTCTATATCTATCTCTATCTGAATGAGACTATCTCTATAGTAGGCCATCTCGTCGGGGGAGTTCCTCGACCCCAACCCCCCCCCCCCCAACCCCATCCAATCTAGAGAGACCTGGGATCTGGGCGGGCGGTCCCCCTATGACGATATGGGTTCGCCGGGGGGGCTCACCCCGACTAGACTAGACTAGACTAGACTCTATAATATAGCCTAGCCGCCCTACGTCGGGGGAGGCCCGAATAGATAGGGGCGGGGGAGGCCCCCTTAGATCTTATATATCTTATCTATCTGGGCGGCCGGGGCGCACCATATATAGATGTCGGACGAGTGGACTGACTCTCTATAGTCAGGAGGCCGCCCTATCCTGAACTATCTGGCTCGTCCGACGCCTATCTATATATGGTGCGCCCCGGCCTCCGCCCTCGGCGCATGCCTATCTATATAGGGATAGGGGCCGCCGACCCCCCCCTATCTAATCTATATATGGGCCATAAGAGCTAAGAGGACCTAAAGAAGAGGACCCCCTATCTAATCTATATATGATAAGAGCTAAGAGGAGCCCTATCTAGAACTCTAATATAAGATAGGAAGGGGTGGGGGCCCTCAATTTTATCCTTCTCCTAGCGGCCAAGGAGATCAAGTCGAGTTTTTTTGTTTTCGGGCGGAGGGCCGAAGTTCGGCAAGCGGCAATAGAGGGAGATCAAGTCGAGAAGGAGATCAATGCGAGAAGGGGGGTCGAGGAGGATGTAGATAGATAGATAGATAGGGGCGTTGAACCCGTTAGTCACTTATGACAATAGTAGTAAAGGGAAAGGGCCCCCCCTATCCATATCTGCTCAGAGAAAAGCTAAGCTCATTATGGTCCCATTCTCCCCGGACCAGCTCATTTCATCATGGATGGGTATTGATCTGGCCCTTATGGATCTATTCTCCCGTTACTCCCCGTTACTCCTATTCATGGGCATGGGGAGTTGTTGATTCATGGGACCCATGAATCCCTTATGGATCTGGGAGTATTGATCTGGCTGGGATGGATTGATCGCCCGGGTGTACGTATGGATCTGGCTGGGATGGATTGATCTGGTTCCCGTTCAATCGCCCTAGGCCTCCCTTTTCCCGTTCTTCATAGCAAGGGGCAGCCGTGCTAGCCCAAACACCCCGTAACCACCGGCCTACCGGGACAATCTCCTTCTCCTCTATCTCCTAGTCCTACCACCCGCAACTCCTTCTTTCTGCAAACGAAAGGCGGAACCGGAAAAAGGGAGAGGACAGAGCCCCCATAGCATAGAGTCGCACGCCATGGCATACGCAATTCCATAGGGTAGGGTTACATAGCCGCACAAGAGGAAGTGAACCCAGGCCCCTATCTATTCTATTCTCTATCGGGAGTAAGTGAATCCATTGATAATATCATTCATTCCCTTCTTTCCACGCCGCCGCTCCTTCTCCTTTTTCCGCCCCGCCCGGGTTCGTGAATAACCGCTGAGAATCATCGTCATAGTTCATCAGCTCGGAATCATAGTTCATCATAGTTCGTGGAATCATCTACAGAAGGGAGAGGCGAGTGGGATGGGATCATGATCAGAGGCAGACCAATTACCAACCATACCGATTCCACGGCCCTCCCCCTACTATTTATCCGATCGATTCCCAGCTCAGAAAACAAAGCCCTCCCAGATAGGTCTATAGGGCGTAGCGGTGAATCATGCATGGCATTGGATGCTCTGGTTGGGTGGGTTAATCGGTTCATGGATGGGGCTAGGCACGAATGAGATAACCCGGGTCGACCGCTCTCGGAGTGGTATAGTATCCAATGGCCGGTAGTAATAGTAATATACGTTTGGCCGGTCCCGAACCTATCCGTCCGGTCCCGAACCTGCCCTGCCTTATATACATAATATCTGTTTGGCCGGTCCCGAACCTAACTCTCTCTCAATCCGGTCCCAACTCCAACCCGGCCTAAACCTAACTGTCCGGTCCCGAACTCAACCCGTTCTAGACCTATCTGTCCGGTCCCGAGCCTGCCAGATACTAGAATCGGGGCTCTTTCTCTATATGGGCCGGTCCCGAACCCAGATGGCGGTTATAGTTCTGGTTCCAACCCAGCCAACTATGGATATACTATCTGGTCGTCCCCCATCTCGCCATCTAGCCATCTAGATAGAGAGGGGAGGGGAGGGGGGATGCCCTATCTGGTCTAACCTGGCCCAGACCTATCTGGTTCAACCCGGCCCCTTTCGGTATTTAGACCTATCTGTCCGGTTCCAACCCTAACCCGGCCCCTTTCGGCCCGGTCCCAGACGTTCCCAGACCTAACTGTCCGGGTCCTGTCGGGGCTATCTGTCCGATTCTGGCGACTATCTATATGCTTGTCCAACCGAGCCATATAGATAGTCCATATCTCTATCTGTATCTCTCTCTCTCTATCTCTCGATCTATCTATATCTCTCTCTCTCTCTATCTATATCTATATCTGAATGAGACTATCTCTCTCTCTCTCTATATCTCTCTCAGATATATATCTCTCTCTCTATCTATATCTGAATGAGAATATCTCTCTCTATATCTCTCTCTCTATCTGAAGTCTCTCTCTCTATCTCTATCTCTCTCTATATCTATATCTCTATCTGTATCTCTCTCTCTCTATCTCTCTCTATATCTCACTCTTCACTCTATATCTATATCTATATACAGGCGGGCCGACCGGGTAAGAAATAGTTGCCCCACGCTGCCTCATCTATTGTATTAGAGCCTCGAGAGTTGGGTCGGATATAGAGAGAGGGGCGGGGAAGGGGAGGTTCTTTAGATCGGGGGTCGGTCAGGCACCTTCATCAGCCCAACCCCCCCAGATGGAATAATCCCTGCCCCTCCCCTGAACTATCTTCTCTATATGGCTCTCGGGGATAGAGAATCGACTGCCCAACTCCAACCCCGTGAGGCCGACAACCCCGTGGGCCCGAGGCCTTGCTCCCCCATACCGGATATCGAATATTCAACTGCCCAACCCCATCTACCGAAATATATCTGAGAATACTCCATCCCCGCGGCCCTCTATACTATATATATCTGTCGGGGGCCTTATATGATATGAACCTTTCGTTCGGAATACTTGTCTAGCTATGCCGACTATGCCATGAGGAAGACGATGTCTCGTCCTCTCTCGTCTCCATCGTATCCATAGTCTCTTCTCGGGGGCTCTGCCTATCCATAGATAGCATAACTTCACTATGGCACGTCGGAGGTGGTAGGGTGATGCCCTATATCTATATATATAGAACTCGCCACAACTAATCAACTAATCTATAGATAGATAGATAGATAGATAGATAGATAAGATAGTCGACCCGAGCCCCTATCCTATATGGGCGAGCCCTATCGGGGATGTGTATATATATTCCATATGGGGGGCGCCCTATCTATAGTTCTTCCATAGTCTAGTGCCCATTGTCCATTGCCGAGAACTAATATATGGGTATGGGTTCTGGGGCCCCTAGAACTATAGGCCATCGCATCGGCCCCCCTCTCTCCCAACTATAGATAGGGGGGGGCCACTCGACCTTCTGATTGCATATCTACATACAGGGGGCGGGCGGCTATCTCCCATATGTAGAGAGGGGGCCCAATTAATAGTAATAGTAATAGTAATAGTAATAGTAATAGTAATAGTAATAGTAATAGTAATAGTAATAGTAATAGTAATAGTAATAGTAATAGTAATAGTAATAGTAATAGTAATAGTAATAGTAATAGTAATAGTAATAGTAATAGTAATAGTAATATGCGCTCAAACTCGACAGCTCAACAGATAAGATAGTTCAGGGAGGGGGGCCCCAGCTAGAAGCTATATAGAAATAGTAGGCCGCCCTATCTGTATATATGCCTATCTACTATCCCTAGTAGACTCGCCCCCTCCCCCCTCTATCTATATATGGATAGGGGATCCTCCCGAGAAAACCCAGATATATCTATAGGGGGCCCTATAGCCCTATAGATCTAAGGGGAGGGAAGGGGCTCCCTATCTATATTCTATCTGGGGGGGGGCTGTCGGCGCCCTATCTATATATACCCGCCCCCCCCCCACCCCAGAGAAAGTAGAGATAGGGGCCCCCCCCCTCTAGATATATGGGTAGATATATCTCCCGAGAGAACTATAACTCTGTCGGCGCCCTATCTAGATATATACCCCATCTATGGCCCCACTATTCAGATATATCTCCCAAGCATGAATTAAATTAAATGCCGTCGGCGCCCCGGGCCCCATATCTAGATTCAGTTCGTGCCCCATATCTAGATCAGATAGTCGCCCTCTAAAGTCAGTTCCGCTCGGGGCAGCTATCTACTATCTCTATAGGGATAGGGCCCGACATCTATAGGAGCATCAGCGAGCTGTCGGGCATAGATCTAGATAGGGGTATATAGATAGGGGGCCAACCCTATCTCTATAGTCTATGGCATGGATGTCGCCCCGCCATAGATGTATAGGGCCTCCCAACCCCCCTATATCTATATGGTATGGCAGAAAGGGCTTCGTTCGTCCGGTCAGCGGGGACAGAATGAAACGCCCCATCTCATCTCATTTAGGGCAGGGCGATTACCCGGGAGCGGTGGGTGGTGGGAATAGCAAGTTGGGACCCTATGACGATATGGGGGTTGGGTTGGGGCCATCTATCCCATCTATCTATAACCGGCCGGAAGGTTGGGACCGATCTATCGTCTAGTCTAGTCTGCCATATAGATCTATATATATAGATTCTGGATCTAGACTCTCTATCTGGGCAAGGCGAGGCCCATATAGATCTATATGGCTCTCCGTTCTCTCCTCGGAGAAGAGATATAGGGGCCCCATATCCTATCTATATCTAGCAACCCGGGTTCTCGCCCCCCGATGGCGGCTATATATGGGATCTAACGCTCCCCTATATATCATATCTATATGGCGCCCCTATCGATATATGGGCCCGGCCCCCTCCCCTATAGATATGGGATAGTTCAGGGCCCAACCCTACCCTACCCTATATTAGAATTCTAATTCCGGGTTGGGGTCCCCGGGAACCCTATTCTAGAAAGGCGAGCCGAGCCTACCATGAATGCCCTAGAGTTCTATATGGCTATATACTACCGCCGATCCCACTGCACTATAGAGCCGGTATCCGGTATTGTATCATTTAGTCGGGTCGGTCGGAGCGGGGCATCTCACCCGCATCGGCTACTCCTTCCCATATCTACAGAGGGGGGCCTATGCCTATGCCTATTAATAATAGGGGTAGGGGCATCTCACACTCTTTAGTCGAGCCGCGTGATATGACTGATGACTGATTGTATCATATCACGTATATAATAGATGGATGCCATAGTTCATATAGGGGGACCCCCGAGTGGGCCGCCCCAGAGATCTATAGGCTCCCTCTCTCCCAGATCGAGATAGAGATAGGCCCAGATAGAATAGGGAGGGGGGGCTCCCCTATATTGTATGGAGGGAGGGGGGAAGGGACGAGATAAGATATAGAGCCGAAAGCCCCTCTCGGGAGCCGCCGGGCCGCCGCCAAAAGCGGGATTTCGAACAGTAGTGGGGAGACGAAATGAGTTTGTGCCACGACGATCTATATGGAAGGGCAGTTTTGTCGATGCTCTCTTGTTGAAGATGAGGAGAGTTATCAATAGAGAGGGAGAGAGTTGCAGGAAGATTTGGTCACGTAGACCTCCCATTCCGCCAGAATTGGTTGATCGCTCCGTACAAATTTATAACGGAAAAACTCCCGTTCGTTGCAAGATCACTGAAGGAAAGGTTGGCCATAAATCCGGAGAGTTTGCCTTTGCACGGAAACGCCATATCAAAATATATGGGGCTCCGAGAACCGAGGGGAGAAGGGGGAAAGGGCGCCGCTAGAATATGGCACGAAAAGTCAATCCGATTTCCGTGAGACTTCATCTGAATCGTAGTTCAGATCCAAGTCGGTTTAGTGATTATTATCATGGGAAACCGATGTATCAAGATGTCAATCCTAGAGAGTATTTCGGTTCGATACGTCCACCTACGAGAGAAACCTTTGGCTTCCGTCTCGGTAGGTGCATTCCTCATCATTCTCCCAAAAGGACATTCATTCATCTCTTTCCTCCCCGTCGACCACAATTCTTTTTTCTGAGACGACGCGGCAGATCAAAACCTATAGATGGGTGGTGGGCTAGATCTCTCTATAGGCGGAAAGGTTGGTCGATCGGGCGGCTCGACCCGGACCCATATAGATATAGGCGCTCAGCCCCCCCCCTCTCTAGATCTGGCCCCCCCCCTCGGGGGCCCCTATCTAGATATGGGGCCGGGCTCCCTATACCTAGAATTCTCCGCCCTATACCTAGCTGCCCTATACCTAGACGGAGACGCCGATCACCATCGAGCGGTTCCCACAAATGCTACCTCCGGGTCAGCGGTTGGCTGGCCCCCAGATCTCTATATAGGGCAAGGGGATCGGGTGTTTCGAGCCACTATATAGATATTACCAATGACCGAGAAACCGAGTGCTTCAACTTCCTCCTCCCGCGCATTCATAGTAGACGACATAGTAGACAGACTTCTATCTTATCGGGCCCGACGAGTAGGAGACTTCTACAGACCATCTCTGCTGTGCGTCCCTCCTCTAATTACTTGGTCATGCAATACTCCTCTCAGACGGAGAACCGGACTCTCTATAGCCTCAATCATTTCGCCTTGGATAAGAGAATACGTTTTTCCGTAGAGAGCTTGACCGCCAAGACTCGCTCTGCCGGTAGGGCCGGCCACCCACCCCACTCCCCACTATTTAGAGAGGACCCACTCCCACTCCCACTCCCATTCTTTAGAGAGGGAGAGGGAGTGGGAGAGGGAGTGGGATATTTATTGCTATTGTTAGACAGGTCCTTGCTCTTCCTCGGTGCTACCCTGAACTCTATATCCCTCGGATCTATAGGGAGGGGGGCCTCCCCAGATAGAGAGAGGGGCGAGCCCCGGGGCTCCAATATCTCTCAAATCGATGCCCGGGAACAACTCCTCGGGAAATTGGGGAGGGCATTAAGGAACCGCCTGGGTTCCAGATTGGGATTGGTAGGAAAAGACATAGACCTGGGAGGATTGATGAGAAGAATAGGGATGATGATAGGGGTAATACCGAAAAACAGAAGGATTCCGTACGGGTACAACTATTATTCGAACGAAGTGCGGAAAATGCGATCCCTGCTGTCTGGTGGAACAAACGTGAATACCTCCATTGGGTCGGTCAAAATCGAATCTGTCTATCAAAGTGCTTCTCCAATTGCTCAGGACATCTCTTTCCAACTGAGGGACGGAACAAGATCATTTCGTTCCATTTTTGGTCGAATAGTTCGGGATATTCCATTAATCATGCCCAAAGGGGTGGGGGGGATCCGTATTTGTTGTCCGGGTCGATTGAAAGGTGCAGAAATCGCTAGAACTGAATGCAGGGAGTATGGGAAAACCTCGTGTAATGCATTTCGCCATCAAATCGATTACGCTTATGCGAAAGTCTCTACTCGTTATGGAATCTTAGGTGTCAAAGTGTGGATCCCATTCCCATAGGAGAGAAGGGACGTGCTATATCCGAAACGTACGAGATATCGTAAATACCGGAAAGGCGTATGTAGTAGGGGTTGCGAAACGGGCGGTACACAACTTGGTTTTGGAAGATATGGCATTAGAAGTTGTGGAGCCGGTCGTATCTCATATCGAGCCATTGAAGCAGCGCGTCGTGCTATAAGCGGACAATTTCGAAGAAATGGGAAAATATGGGTAAGAGTATTCGCGGATCTCCCTATTACCGGTAAACCCACAGAAGTGAGAATGGGAAAAGGGAAAGGTAATCCTACGGGTTGGATTGCTCGTGCGTCCACGGGACAAATCCCATTCGAAATGGATGGTGTGAGTTTGTCAGATGCTCGACAAGCTGCTGCATTAGCGGCGCATAAACTCCGTTTGTCTACCAAGTTCGTTCACTGGTCGTAATCATTACCATCCGTTCCGTTAGGGGCCCATGAGAGGGCCCTTATCTGAATGAGAGGGCCGATCTGGGACCATAGACTGGGACTGGGTATAACGCAACTGGTGTTGGGTGAGACTGGTACGACGCAACGTATAAACATGATATGACATGACTGTCTCTAGTATAGATTGATTGATATTGTACGATCGATCGATCGATCTAATATCCAACTGATCCAGGGGGCCCCAGAACTCCAGGCCGCGGATCGCGCTGCCGACGGGGCCCAACGAACTCTTTATCGCTATCGCTTTCTCGACTTTGGCTTAGTGAGTGCCGCGGATCAAATGAGATAATGAGATGCGAACGGTCGTTCGTAATGGATCAACTTGAATGCCCCCGGCATGAAAGTTCCATTCTAGGGAAGGACGGCGTACTACGATACTTTCCGTTTCGCCGAGCCCTGCTTTGGTCCCCGGTTCGATGGTTGTACGCGCCAAGAATCCAGTACATCCCGTTCCGTCCTCCATCCCAGTGTTTCGCAACACCTCGGGTTCACCCATTTCGTTAGGTCCTGACCCCCCCGCCATGATCTCCCCGGTGGTTTATACAGGAGCTATTGCCGTTTCATCCTTACCCGTGGTTATGATGTCGAATATTCAAATAGCGGAGATTCACGAAAAGGTATCGCGCTATCCACCAGTGAGCGGTATTATTGGACTGATCCTTCGGTGGGAAATGTCCCCCATCCCAGATAATGATCACATTCCATTATTACCAACGAGCATAAGTACAAGCTCTCTTAGATATACAGTTCATGCTGGAGAGATACAGGGTTGGACCAATTCGGAAACATCGGGCAATTCACTTCATACCTACTATTCCGTTCGGTTCTTGGTTTCTAGTCCCATTCCATCAGTAGCCATGATTGGGGCTACAGTACTGACTATGCATAGGACTACTAGAGTGAAGAGACAGGACGTATTCCGACAAAATGCTATTGATTCCAAGAGGACTATGATGAGGAGGACGACAGACCAACACCAACTAGATGATATTCTATTAGATCGATCGGCGGTTTTCTTTTTTTTGGGAGTGGAGTTCTGATTCTCAGTCGCGAACCATCTAGAACGAATAGATGGATGTGGTGCTGTATCGAACCGGAGCGGGGATGTGGGCTGCGCTTGCGCGGCATGCATGTCCGATCGGCCGGGATACTCCTGGAAACCTGGCGATCATAGATAAGATGAGATAAGATGGGATATATATAGAGTCTATAGGGGGAGAGGGGGGCCGCCCCCATATCGTCATAGGGATCTAGATAGGCCTCACAGTTATAGATATAGGCGACCTTCGGTCCTGTCAACTCTATATAGATATAGCGTCCCCCTCTATTCACCAACACATGGATGAATGACCTCGACACTCGCCCCGGGTTGGTGGTCCCGGGCCCCCTATCTATAGAATAGTTCGGGTTGGTGGTCCCGTCCCATAGTTGCATGGATGAATGACCTCGACCATACATACCTCTCTATTCTAGAGAGCAGAGCAGAGCTACTTATTGTATTGTTTTGTTGAGCCATGAATACAGCGAGCACGGAGGTGAATACAGCGAGGCGGATCAATGAGCGAGCCGGGAAGCGGATCAGCGATTCCCGATTCCTAGTTCGGGGGTTGGGGGTTGCGGTGGATAACACAGGGATGAATACAGATACAGCAGGCCCCATCTATATATATGGAGCCAGATGGAGAGGATCGGGGTCCGACTCGTACTATATCGTATCGATTTCACCATACCACGATAGGGTCGGGGGTTCGGGTACTACTGTTACGAATGAATCGGATTACTACACTGTTACGGGCTCTGCCGGTACTCTCAGAACTACCGCATCCGCATACTTGTTCCATAGCTCGTCCTGGACAGACCGGTTATGATATTGCAGGTTCTGCCATGTGGGTTCTGCCGGTATTGAATGGTAACGGGAAGAGGAGCGACCATCTATATACCGAATGGCTTCAACTATATGGGGCCAATCCCGCCCCAATCCCAGCCAATCCCAAAATAGATCTAGGTGGGGGCAGCTCTCTCCCGCCATATATTCGATTCTACAGATGTTCGCCGGATATAGATAGGGGGCTCACCCCGACGCGCTATATATTCCAAAGAGATATAGAGGGCTCGCCCCTATCCCCCCGGGCGCCCGGCCCCCCCCCCCTCTCTATTATATCTCGGCTCCCATATAGATCTATATAGGGGGGGCCCTATCTAACTATATAGATATGGGGGCGGCCTCCCCCAGCTACCAGCTCTATAGAGAGCCCCAGATAGATCTGGGCCCCCATCTATATGGATATAGAGGGGGGGCCATATCCAGTCGCCCTCTCTCTATATGGGCCCGACTAACTAACTATATATATATAGCCGCCCACTCTATATATAGATATCTATATAGCCTATCGCCGGGGTGCCGCCGCCCTCCCCCCCCCGAACTCTAGATAGGGGAGGGTCGGAGATACTATACTCGATCAAGGATTGGAGGACTCGATCTCTAGTTGGAGGTTGGGTACTCACCCATATAGAGAGAGGGGGGCTTCAGAGTGGGAGTGGAGGCTTCAGAGTGGGTATTCGTCCCATATCTATATAACTGTCCTCGATCTCTAGCCATATCTAGAGTTCTGTCCTCGATCTCCCATATATATGGATAGGGGAGTCCTCATCATACCCACATATAGAGAGAGGGGGGCTTCAGAGTGGGTATTAGGCTTGGAGGACTCGAGATAGGCCCATATCTAGAGTTCTGTCCTCGATCTCCCATATATATGGGTCCTCATACCATCATTGAAGGATTGGGTCCCATATAGAGAGAGGGGGGCTTCAGTCTGAAGTGAAGGCCTATCTATATGGGAGTGCCCCATATCTAGACAGGGGGGCTTCCCCTATCCCTATCTCTCTATTATATGGATGGATGGATGGATGGATGGATGGATGGATACGTGATTGATACGAATCGAATGCTCCATCCAGCCCATAGATAGAGAATATGCCGCCCTCTCTATACTCTATAGCCTTTACCCTCTTATCCATCAGGCGATGGGAATCACTCCGGTATAACCACGGGGGGGCTGATGTTAGAGTCGTATCACGTATATAAGAGTCCCACTGCCTCTACTCTCTCTATATGGCATGATTGCCCTATCTATATAGATTACCGCTGGCCATATAGATAGATAGAGGGACCGTTGGAATTCTGTTGGTTCCATGTTTGTTGGTTCTCCGAGCCAAGCCATATAGATCAGATGGATGCCCGGGCCCCCCCCCATATAGAAACTAAACAGAAGGGGAGGGCCCCTATCTCCCCATAGATAGAGAGGGGCGCCCCCCCGATAGGGATCTATGGGGCAACTGGGGACTATAGAGAGAGAGTCTCGGTAGATCTGATCTCTATAGCCCATATATAGATCAATCTATACGGAGCTCAACGGTTTCACGCCCCTATATCCGATGGGGCCGGCCGGCCATATATAGATCTAGATAGGGGCCCATCATGAATTCTAGCTGTATCATTCCAGATCTCTATAGGGGCGGGAGAGTGGAGCGGGAGAGTGGAGTGCCACCTCGAGATTCTATCTTGTCTTGTTCTCGAGTGCCTATAGAACTAGATCTAGAATGGTAGTTGAGTCTAGAATGGATGGTAGTTGAGTTGTCACTTATCCCGTCGCTAGACATGATACAGTCGTCTCATCTCAGTCGGGACATCACTATAGTCTTAGTCGGGACATCACTATAGTCAATCTATAGACTCGAAGAGGAGTTTGTAGCTGATCGGATAGATACGCCAGATAGATCCAGATAGAACTCTAGGGGGGGGGGTGCTCTGTTTGGAGATGGGGGTAGAGAGATATCTGGGGGGCATACATATAGAATAGGGAGTTGGAGCCATATCTATATATAGGATAGGGGAGAGATCCGCCCATAGATATGGATGGCAGCGGGAGAGGATTCTAGATTCTCTAGGGGGCGGTCGATTCTAGTATGAGCAGGCTCTCGAGTGATACTGGGGAAGATATAGATCTCTATATAGATCTATATAGATAGGGTCTGGGGATGGGGTTGCCCTGAACTATCCATATGGCAGTTCAGAGCCTACTGTATCGTATGAGTGATTGCCCATATCCATAGATAGATAGATAGATAGATAGATAGATAGATATAGGGGATCGATCCCCTCCCCTCCAGATATAGAGGTAGAGGGGCCCGCCCCATACCCCGAACTAGTTATAGGGCTCTCTATATATAGCCGCGCTGCTCCCCCAGCTATCTATATACCGTCGGGGGAGGAGCTATATAGAGTAGATAGAGAACATAGATAGTCAACCACACCACATACTAGTCAGTCACGAGTTCGGAACTGAGAGTCAGTCACGTATATCTCTCTCTCTATCTGAACTCTATATCTCTCTCTCTCTCTAGATCTCTCTCTGAACTCTATATCTCTATCTCACTCTTCACTCTTCACTCTTCACTCTATATCTATACTCCATGCCGAGGCCCTAGAGTTCTATCTGGGAGAGGACGGCAGCCCCTGAACTCTATATGGCACCCCACCCCGCCCCCCCCCCTGAACTCTATATGGCTATATGGAGCCCCTGAACTCTATATGGCTATATGGCACCCCTGAACTCTATATGGCACCCCACCCCGCCCCCCCTGAACTCTATATGGCTATATGGCTATATGGAGCCCCTGAACTCTATATGGCTATATGGCACTCGATGCCCTATATCTATATGGCACTCGATATCAAGGACGAGTCTTCTCTACGTGATACGAAGAGAGCACAAGTATTCTAGACGTGATACGAAGAGTGCCCACCCATTTCTCTATCTACAGAAAAGGTTCTCTCTATAGACAGAAGTTTATGTGCTCTATCCGAGGTCTCAATATTCTCCCCTTTTCTGTATACAGGACAGAAAGGGTGCTCATCTATCTACAGAATGCAACCCCTCGTATGACGATCTCTCTAGTGCCCACCAGGTAGCCATAGAGGATGTGCCCACCCAGCTCTATTCTATCTAGACTCATATCTCATCTATCTAGTCCCACCCATTCACACATACAATAGAAGCCCCTCGAGATAGATAGATAGATAGATAGATAGATCTATGAGCTAATCTATCTAGATCTAGTCTCACTAGGAAACAAGGAACCCCACGCCAGGTAGATCTATAGGGCAACCACATAGGTTGGAACACCCACCCTTCTCTCTTCACTGGACGGATAAGAGTCTTCATAGGGAGCATGCTCGCCCAAACACATACGTAGACCCACCACCCTTCGATATAACTATAGGCCGAATGGACGAGGAGCATTCTAGATAGGTCCCTCGTGACTGATCTCTTTCCTATAGATTTTTGAGATGGCTCCGACCGAGAGAGAAGAGACCGTCCCGTCCATATCAATCGATCGATCAATCAATCTAGATCTCTCTGGCCGCCGGCTGCCCTATATATCTATCAGATCTAAGATGCGACTCTCAGATCTAAGATCTCTATTCTATATGTATGTCCATATATAACTATAGCCATTCGCCATATCCCATATCTTTCTTGGCGATCTGGAGTGGAAGGGCCCCAGCCCCAATATACAATATAGATATAGTTGTCTTGGGATCCCCAATAGAATGGAGAGGCGGGCCCCCCTAGTCTCATTCGGGCCCATACGGCTATATAGGGAGGGAGAGGCGGGCCTCTATATCTATCTGGGTCCATATCTAGATAGGCCCTCGACTGATCCCCTATCCCTATCCCTATCCCTATAACTAGATGGGGGATGGGGCGGGCCCCCCCTAGATAGATGGATCTCTCTGGGGCGGGTACTAAGAGAGGCGGGCCCCCCTAGATAGATGGGCCCATCTATAGAGAGGGAGAGGGCCGCACCCTATCCTATATAGAGAGATGGGAGATGGGAGATGGGGTCACCCTGAAGAAATGATCTATGTCTTCATGGCCAATAGAACACATGTCTTCATGGCCCCCCCCCTCTCTATATCTTCTATCTGGGGCATAACATAGTTAGTCTCCAGCGATAGTCGGTAGTCCCTATCCCTGAACTATCTTATCTTCTGGGCCCGCCTCTCTATAGCCACCCTCTATTCTATAGAGATCTGGGGGGACCGAGGGAGCTAAGCTATAGTAGTTATGCAGGCTCTCGACCCCCTAGTCTCATTCAGGCCCCCTCTAGTTCTATATGGACGAGGTCCGTTGCCCGGGGTGCCGCATATATAGATAAGGGACCGCCCCGCATATATGATAAGGGATAGGGCCGGCCTACTATCTCCTCCTCTCTATAGCTGGGCTGGGGGAGGAGGCCCTATAGATTTCTATGGCGAGTCCCCCCCTATCTATTCTATCTGGGGTCTCGTCCGGGCGCCATATCCGTATATAGGGTGCCCGGGGGACCCAGTTGAGATCGGTGGATAGGTGAGATAGGAAAGATCATCAATAGTTCTATTGGAGATAGATATCTATATAGGGGCGGGCGGCTGGCCCCATATCTCATATCTGGTGAGAAGAAGGATTGATTATTGATTGGAATTTTTTTAACCTCGAAACCGCAGGCCCTGAGAGATATATATATATATATATAGGGCCAGATAGATCTATAGGGGAGGTCGAAGGGGGGCGCCAACTCGCTTAAATGAGAGGCCCCTGTTCCCCGAACTGGGCCTTGTTCGATATCGTTCAAGGGCCTGAGCAAATGGAGAAGCGTATGCCGAGTGGGCGGAGCCATGGAGATGGGGCGGCATTCGACTTACGATCCAATTCATAAGCTGCTGTCCCCCGGTCACTACGACTCATACAGTTCTGAGGGTCGACTGGACGGAAGGTTTCTCTAGACTGGACGGAACTAGACTGGACGGAAGCCTATCGGGTTACTATCTATATATAGGGACTCGAGGACTCCGGTAGCTTACTATTCCTATCAGCTATCAGCTCTCTATATAGGGGAGGGGTCCCCAGAGAGATCTATAGGGAGCAACTGCCCAGCCCCGCCCCATATATAGACTAGACTAGACTAGACTAGACTAGACTAGACAGACATGAACCTTGCCCCGACGCCCCATATAGAGAGAGATCTCGAGGGCCCCAGATAGTTCTAGGGTCTCTGGGTCTCTCCGGACAGGTTCTCTCGCCCGATTGTGACCGGCCCCTATCCGAGTGACGGTACTGGCGTTATGATCGTCGAGTCTCGTCTCGATGGGATGGATGCCATAGTTCAGATAGGGGGTGCCCCTATATAGAGAATATAGGGGATGACGTGGTACCCCCTCTATATAGATAGATCTCTATATGGTAGATGGATGATGCTAGATGGATGCCATAGTTCAGATAGGGGGCGGTAGATGGATGATGTGGTGCTCCCCCTATCTATAGATTAGATAGGCCCCGACGGCCCGGCCTACTCTATATAGCTGGGGGAGAGGGAACTCTCTATAGTCAGGCACTCCCCCGACGCCTCCCCGTTCGGGCCTCCCCTCCCCCCCCCCCTCTATATAGATGGAGATGGGCCCGCCTCTCTCTATCCTTTCTATTCATATACGTGATACGACTGATTTCTATATCTATATAGAACTTATAACTCGGCCGCTCCCCGAGGTATATGGGGTAGGGGCGGGGCCTCCCCTACCTACTCTATATAGATAGCTATAGCTTCGAGAAGGAGATTAGCCTCTGATCCAATCATAGGTCTGCGCGATCCTATAGTATAGATGTGTGTAAGCGATCGTCCTGTGCTAATGCCTACTGGATACCCATTCCAGTAAGCAGACAGACTTTTCAGTGAGCGAACAGACCGGACAGACGGTGCTAGGGGCTATGGGCCTGCCTATATATGTCTGTCTATATGGGTGCTAGGGACTATGGGCCGGGAGTGGGGCCGGGGAGAAGGGTGGACTGAACCGCCACCGCCTAAGGTATATATCTCATCTCATCCCGTTTCCGATTGGGGATTGGGAGGGCCTATGATTCCTTCGTCCAGATGGCCGCTTAGTCCCCATTTCTATTTGGAACATCCGATTGGCTACCGATTCGATCGGCTGCTATGCTAGCTTATTCCGATCGGCGATTCGGGTTCTCCGGTCGGTGAAGCGAACTGATTGATCGAGCGACGAGATCCATCCGCTCACTATGCCGTTCGCATCGATAGGTTGAGGTTCTTACTCTATACCAACTCTCCGTATCGAAGGTCTCCCTATAGAGTAGAGTATAGAATAGGCCGTCTGGTTTCGAGTTGGTATAGAGTAGTTCTAGTTGCGAGAGGAAGAGGAGCGTTCGGTCTGAACTGAATAGGAAGGGATGGGGCGCCCCTAGATCTCTATCTCTATCTGGAGGGCGAGGCCTATCTATAGCTATCTATAGTGTGCCCGGGGCAGGCCTCGTTAATTCTCAATGTATGAGACGAGGTATGAGATAAGGGATATAGACTTGCCATTCTACTAGCCAGGCCAGCAGGTGGAGTGGGAATGTCCAGAGAGTATCAAAGAGTATAGGGCCCTAGTACTCGCCCGGGGGTCTTGATTCGCTTCTCCCGGCGCGTAGAGAACTCGATTCATGCTCTGCTCGCTCCCGCTCCCCGCTCACTTGAGTTAAATAGATACCGATACCGCCGGCGCTGTTTGCCCACCTCCCTCCCCATCCCATCCCATATAGTTAGAGACGAGACGACATATCAGACCTTTCAATTTACTCTATTCCATATAAGACTAGACTATAGAGAGTCCGCTCGACCGCCTCTACTCACGGGGTGGAGGAGTGAGCGCAGATAGAGAGAATAGATGAGCACTCGACCCCATCCCATATAGAGAGAGGGGCCTAACCTTTCTAGATAGTGGTTAGGAGGGCCCTGTATTGAATAGTTCAGGGCCCTAGCCATATAGATCTATAGGCGATCTCATAATTGATCGCCTAGAAAGAATATATGGCGGGCCCCATATCTAGACCTAGACAACTACCATTTCCAGCTCTGCCCTACTCTATTATATGGCATTTATCATAGATCTAGCGACGGGCCGGACGATCAAAGTGACGAGAAGCCCCCACGAGACCGAGAAGATAGAGGGGCTTCTCGGGGGCTTCTCGTGGGGGCATCATCGGGTTGGGGTTGGGGTTGGGGTTGAGGTTGGGGGTTGGGTTGGCCATCCCATATATACGGGTTGGGGTTCAGTCTGGACTATGGAGTGGAGGTTGGTTTTCTATCTATATGGATATGGCGCTCTGAGCCATATAGAACTATAGGGGGTTGGGGGGCCAACCCATGTATAGTCGAGGTCATTATCTAGAATTCGAGGAGGGCCCCTATCCCTATATATATAGGCCAACGGGAGAGGATTCTATACCTATATAGTAGAGTGGCCCTCCCCCAACTCCGACCAGGCCGTCGGGAGAGGGCATGAAAAGAACTATAGGGGCCCGCCTCAACTGACGCCATATATAGATAGGGGCCCGACGGCCCCGGATGGATATATAGGCTACTATAGGATCCGAACTCCATATCTATATCTCTATAGACATATAGAGGGGGAGGGGCCCCCCCGATCGAGGGCCCCATAGATAGATATCTATATCTATAGATCTCTATATCTATAGATCTCTATATAGATCTATATCTCCCCTATGACTTTCTATAGTGGCCCCCTATCTAGATCTCTTCCCTATCTCCCTATCGGCCGGCCAACCCGAAACCCACCGCCAATTGAATTGATAATAGTCTCGTCTCCATATCTTGCCTTCCGGGCCTCTCTCTATATCTCTCTCTAGATCTTGCTCTAATCTATATGGAGTGAGTAGGTAGGTGAGTGAGTAACCGGGGTCCTATAGAGAATTGGGAGAATTGGGGCCCTATATCTTATCTTAAGATAGTTGGGGGCCATCTATCTATATCTATATACGAAGTAGTGATATCAATGTGCCCAGACTAGACTCTAGAGGGGAGGGGCCATGTAGATTAGATCTCTATCTATCCATCTATGGCCAGGCCAGGTAGATAGAGATCTATCTCTCTATCTATCCATCTGGGTTGGCTAGATATAGAGGCCGGGGAGAGTTGGCGATATAGAGTAGAGGGCCGGGTTGGGATATAGAGTAGAGGGCCGGGTATAGAATAGTGGGCCGGGTTGGTCTAGTCAGATGAAGGGGTGCGTCCTCCCCCCCACCTATATCTCCGGGGATAGGGGAGCCGTGCATTAGCCCACCCCCCCTTTCAATCCAGTGGAGTGGGGTGGGGCCAATTAAACTATACTCTCTCTATTTAGGTCTCTCTACTCTCCTAGACACATGAGAGATAGAGATAGGGCATATAGAATAGAGATACAGACTATCATCAAAGCAGCAGACATGTATTACATACTCTGGGGAGTGGCCAGACCAGACTCTATAGGGCTTTGGCCAAAGCAGACCAGGGGGACCAGACGAATAGATGGGAGGGAGGGCCAGATCTATAGATTATCTCTCTATATCTCTCTCTCTCTCTAGATTCTCTATCTATCCATCTCTCTATCCAGATGAAGGACTACGCCCTCCCCAATATAGAGCAGAGTTTTTTGGCCTGGCCAATATAGACTTCCCGAAGGGGGAGAGGGGAGCCGGCATTGATCTCCATCCACGGGAGGGTGGATTGGATACCACGGGATACCACGGGTGGATACACGGGTGCCCATCTATCCACGGGATACCACGGGGATCTCTATCCACGGGATACCACGGGTGGCCATCTATATCTATCCACGGGTGGCTGGTGTTGGTTGGGATCTAGAGTAGAGGGTTTGGTTGGTCAATATATAGATATGGGGGGGCTCTAGAGGGGAGCGGCTCGAGGGGAGGGATCTAGAGGGTTGGGATCTATCTATCTCTCTATGGCCAGGCCTATATATCTATCTGGGCTCTCTCTATCCAGCTCCGATATAGATATAGAGATAGAGGGGGCCCGACATCGAGATGAGGGAGTGCCGAGAGATAGATAGAGATCTGATCAGATAGAATATAGGGGGGGGGCCGAGATAGAGATCGAATAGAGGGGGGTCCGATCTAGAGATCGATAGATCTATGGCCATGCCCCAGATAATGCTAGATACAGTAGAGCAGTGGCCAGATCTCTATAGACTAATAGAGACGGAGTGGTCGGCTCATCAGTGTGTTCTCGGGTGTCGGCTTCTCAGAGTGGTCGCCTCCTCAGTGTGTTCTCCTCATCAGTAGCCCCCCCCTATATATAGATTAGATTCTAGATATGGCCCATATCTGATCAGTAGCTTAGCTAGCCATAGAGATTAGTAGCTAGCCCTAGCCATAGAGATTCTCGGGTGGTCGGCTTATCAGAAGAGGGGGTCTTCTCGGGTGGTCGGCTTATCAGAAGAGGGGGTCTTCTCGGGTGGTCGGCTTATCTATATCCTCTAGCCGGTGGGGTCGCCCCCCCCCCCCTCGTTTGGAGTTAGCGGGGTGCCCGGTCCCCTTCCCCCTATTCTCTATCCTTCCCACTCATACCTACATACAACTCTATCCACCCCACTCATCCACAGATACAACTCATCTCGTACAGACAACTCATCTATCCACAGATAGCATCTCGAGGGGAGAGAAAGAGTCCCTCTAGCTCATCCTTAGGGGAGAGAAAGAGTCCCTCTAGAGGCGCCAATATATAGATATGGGCAACCGGGTTCGGTTCGGATCTAGAGGGTTGGCTCACTACCAACCGGGGTTGCATCGGGCCAGGGCCGGGTTTGCACCAGGCCAGGGCCGGGTTGGGTTCGCCATATCTATATAGAGGGGAGGGGAGGCGCCAACCCAACCTCTATCTATCTCTCTATCTATCTATATAGAGATGAGATGGCGACGGCCTACTCTATATGGATATGGACCAATGACTGTGACTGGTTGTATCACTCCTTTGGATATAGAGAATGGCGGATAGAATGGATGCATCCATGCTAGATATGTGTATGTGGTGAGATATAGATATATGGCCGCCCCTATCTATTCTATCTGCACTCGGTGGGCATCCATGTCTGTGGTGCCCGACCGCCCCAGATTTGATGCTCCCCCTATAGATAGATAGATAGATAGATATGGGATAGACCCCCTATCACACCACAGCGATCTAAGCTGAGATCAAACCCTCGCCCTCCTCTCGAGAGATATAGGGTAGTCGAGTGCCGGGGGCCCTCCTCTCTTCTCGATAGCCAGATAGATCAGATCTATAGGGTGGGGGCGGGGGTAGGGGCGGGGCCTATCTGATCTAGAATCTAACGCCCTATCTAGACTCGACTCTATATGGTGCGGTGCGCCCTGTATAGATCTATATGGCGACAACTCTCTAGAGTTCTAGTTGGGGGAGGTCGGGGAGGGCGACTATCTATATGCGCTCGACCGCCCCCCTCCTCCTCCCAGATAGATCTATATCTATATGGCGACGGCCTACTCTATATAGCCGAGGCCCTATCTGAACGGAAGCTCTATACTCTCTATTCTAGACTATAGAGTAGGAGTAGGCGCTCGACCCCCTCGACCCTATAGATTCTATCCATCTGGAGAGAATATCATCTCATCAGTAGGCTCAATCGAGGGGAGGGCGCCGCTAGTCGAGCGATAGATATAGGGCCCCATAGAGAGATAGGGATAGGGGGCCAACTAGAGAGAGTCGCCCCAGAACTAACTAGAACTGTCGCCATATAGACAAGACGACCGACATATAGGGTAGGGTAGGGTAGGGTAGGGTAGGGTAGGGTAGGTGGGCACGAAAGAGGCATAGGGATAGGGAGATACTCTATATGGGCCCTACCCTACTCTATATAGCTATGTTTCTACTCTATTATGTTTCCGGCACCTATATTCTATGCGAGGTGCCCCCGAGAGTTCTATAACTCGAGATCTAATCAGAATGGAATGAAAATAGAATCTTCATTTACCCCCGATCCGAGTGAGTGCCAGTGCCCCCTATATATAGATATGGCGAGTCGGTCGAGTGTGATAGGGGGTGAGCGGCGCCCCGTAGATATATAGGCTCCCTATCTCCTATCTCGGGATGATATATGGATGATTGATGATTCTCCGCCTATCTATATATATGGCCCTCCGCCGGCGAGTGAGAGATATATATAGATTCGCATAACTCCGCTCCGAAGAAAGATATATAGTTGTATTCTCCGTTCGTCTCGGGTGGCAGGCAACAATCTTTAGTACCATCAATCTTTAGTACCAATATATAGATATTAGAGTGCCCCCCCCTATCTATATATGGGGCCGGCATTTATCAGTTATCTAGATATAGGGCGAGAGGTCCCTATCGATATATGGCACTGGGGGGCCACCTATCAATCCCCTATCGGCCCTATCCCCTATCTAGAGTTCGGATGGTCAGGGGAATCTATATAGATCTCCCTATCCCCTATCTATCTAACGGATGGCACGGGGGATAGGATATCTTTCATTTCACGGGGGGTCCCCGTTCGGATGGCACGGGGGAGCCCCTATCTATATAAGCCTTCTGGGGTATTGGCAGAGGCCTTCTATAGAACTATATAGCTCTACCTGGGAGGCAGAGATAGCTGGAGGGGTGGGTGGGCCTCCCATATCTCTATATAGGGGAGGGGGCGACTCTCTCTAGTTGGGAGAACTATAGATAGGGGGGCCGACGGAAAAATTGTAGGGCTCCACTCCATATAGCCTATGCTCGGGAGGCCGGGGGCCTATCTATAGATATGGCTCTCCCTCAGTCATCAGTCATATCACGTATAGAATAGTGATCCCCCTCTATATATATAGATATATATATAGATAGAATCTTATCTTATCTTATCTTATCTTATCTTATCTTATCTATCCGCCGCCAGATATATATCTATATAGGCCGCCGATCTCCCACCCAGATCTATATATAGGCCGCCGATCTATATAGATATCCTAGCCAGATCTATATCTATATAGGCAGAGCAGAGCTAGGAAAGGAAGGAACCCCACCCTCACCACCTCCCCTCCTCCCTTTATTCTGGTTAGGCAGGGTTGCTTCCTTTCCTTGATATATATCTATATATATCTATATAGGGGAGGGGCACCGGACAGACATATTACGTATAGAATCAGGGGCCCCTCTCGAATATTGTCTTGTGTTGTCTTGTTCTGGGGTTCATCACTAACAATATCCCCACCTGCCTAACCACACAAGCTGATGGTATATGGGCCTCCCCTTCCGAGCCTATATCTATCTGGCTGGTATGGGGTGCCCCCCCGCCCCTATACTTATTCGAGTATATAGAGGGGGAGGGGGGTTAGGGTGGGTTTGTTATTGCCCCTCCTCACCGACCCGAGTTCTGGGGAGGCCCTATATCTCTATATCTCAGGAAGCCCTCCTCGTCTTGTGTTGTGTTGTCTTGTCCTGGGCCCCATAGAATCTATAGATAGGTGATGGGTTGCCGCCTTTCTCGTCCGTCCTTTAAATAGAGATCTGAGAAAGGGTAGGTGGTGCGCACCCGGGGGTGCCTCCCCTATATGCCTTGCTTGCCTCAGAGTGCCTCCCCGGAGAGAAATCTATATCTATATATATATATATAGATATCTGTTGAGAGGGGTGCCGGCCTCCCCTATATGCCTTGCCTCCCCTCTGATTAGAGTCAGTCTTGTTCTGGGGTTGGTGTGAGGAAGGTTCCCCATATCTATAGTTTGAGAAGGTAGGTGGGGGACCCCCCGATGGCGGCTCTATATAGATCTTATCTCCCTCTTGAATCCTATGACTCCTAAGACCGGCCCCCCCCCCTCTCTATAGGCAGAGATAGGGACCCCCCCTCCATATAGTTAGTTATAGATAGGGAGACCCTTCCAAACCCAAGGCACCTGCCTGCTGAGCCATTCGAACCCAACCCATATCTAGATAGTAGGTCGAGTGCCCCAGATAAGATCTATATAGGGGGTAGGGGGCACTCCTTCGGAATCGACTTACCATAGATAGAGTTATGGCCCCCCCTATCTATCTCCCTCGACCTATCGGTTCATGTGTTCCCTATATAGATCTCTTCCCTATCTATATATGGCTCTCCCGGTGGTCGAGTCGGGTCGATCTCCTTCCGTTGGTCGAGTGCAGAAATGCCAGGGTAGGGGGCCAGATAAGATATATAGGGCCCTCACCCCTCACTAGTAGATGGGGATGGGGAGAGGGCCTCCGGCCAATCAATCTATGGCCGGTTCTGTAGGTAGGGCCCCATCCAATTCCAGATGGAGACGGAGCCTACTATGAATTCTAGAATACTATTCCTCTGGCCGCGTGGAAGGGACTCGGAGCCCCCTACTCTCTTGGATTCCACCCCATCCAGGGTTTCCGATCGGAGATCTATGAATCGCAGGTGGTATCAACCAAACCATATAGATTTCCATGGTTTACTTCTGGATCAAGTGTAGTTGGATGGCCGGATCCGGGTCCGGCTCGGGTCCATATATCTATATCTCTGGACAAAGCTCCTGCAGAGGGAGAAGCTCCCAGCGGGTCTCCATGCCCTATCTATATCTTATCTCTGATACACCGACCATGAATGAAATGGCGAAGGACCCAGACGCCCTATATATCATATATCTGGGATTGGCCACGGCCACAGATCTAGTTGGCATTAAGAGGCCCCATTGTTTCATGCGTTAGCTGGGAAATAGAAATCTATAGGGCGGGAATGGACTGTATCACTTCACTATAGTATGGCAGTATGGCATCACTATGGTATAGGACCAATCTATATAGGGGCGGGCCCCCATAGAGAAGAACTATAGAGAGGGGGGGCTCCCCATAGAGATCTAGGGGGCACCATCACCATAGAATCTATGGGCCCCCCCATATCAAAAGAGGGGAGGGGAGTATGGTAGGTTGGGTTGGGTTGATTCAATGCCGAGGTGTCTGGGTGTCTCATCTCATACCAATCAGTCCGGGTGTCTCATCTCATACCGATCAGTCTGGTCATAGGTTGGTCCAATCATAGTGGGTGATGGAATAGGTGTCCCAATCATGGGTTGGTCCCTATCTAGAACTATAAGATAGGAAGGGGTGGGGGATAGATATATAGGTATCGGGGAGCGGCCCCTATCTGAACTATTCTATGGGGGGTTGAAGCGGTCAGCACCTAACCCATATACATATCCCTATCTAGACTCTATATGGCGGCCCCTATCTATATACGGCGGCCCCTATATCAATCACATAAGCCGGATCGGATGCTTGCCCCCCCTCTCTATATCTATTCCATATGGCGATATCTATTCCATATGGCGCGGGGGAGAGCCTAGATCTACATCTATAGTTTGGGCGGGGGCCCCATATAGATCTAGTATATGGTATGGATAGGGCGATCGATCGATGCTCTTTCTTCTCTCTCGGATCGATAAGATAGAATAGAATAGAATAGGGAGGGGGGAGGGCCGGTTGATCGATCGACGAGATGCCATCACCGGTTGGCCAACAATATATAGATAGGGGCCCCCAGATAGAATCTATTCTATTCTCCCCAGTTCTATAGAGATACCTCCCCATCCCATTCATATCAAATCAAATCAAATCAATAGGGGTCGGCCCGGGGAGAACAATCAATTTAGAGGGGTTCTATGGGCCCCCCTATCTCCCGGCTCTCTATGGCCCCATATATAGATAGGCCTCCCGCCATATAGAGATAGGGCCCCCTCCCCCTACCCCTCCCCCTCTATATAGATCACGAAAGGGCAGCTATATCTATAGGGGGGCAGCTATCTAGATAGGGGGCCCCCCTTCTCTATATAGGGGTGGGGGCCCCCGGGCCTCATTGCCCCCATTCTCTATATAGACTCCCGCCCAGCATAGGGCCCTGGCTATAGATTCTCCCTCGTTCTCGAGCCCCGTATATGGATAGGGGCCAGACAGTCGGGTGGGCGCTCTCTATCCTTTCTCTAGAATAGAGAGAGAGGGGGGGCGGGGGCCCGATAGGGCCGCCGATATAGAATATAGCTGCCCCCAGATAGATAAGATAGTTCAGGGAGGGGGCCCCGGCGATTGGAGTAGGCCGCCCTATCTGTATATATGCCTATCTAGTTCTACCTTCCCGTCCTCCTCCCCCTCCAGATAGTTCAGGGGCGGGGGAGTTCCTCAACCTATGGCCTATCGGTCCATATCCCATATCTAGATAGAGGGAGAGGGGAGGGTGCCCCATAGTTCAGATATAGGGGGCCGACTAGATATAGCTGCCTCCCCCTGCAGTGCAGGAATCGGTCGGGGGAGTGCCGACTCTATATAGAAGATAGATAGGATAGGCCGTCGGGATAGTAGAGTCCCTCTCCCTCGGCCCATATAGTATAGATTCGGCGCCCTCTGTGTATATATATCTATATATACCCCGGGGCCCAGCTACAGCTATATAGAGTAGGCCCCTATCTATTATCTCCGTCGGGCCCCTATCTGCCAGATCTATATAGAGGGGGCCCTATCTATATATGGGCATAAGCTATATATAGTTAGAGTCTGCCCCCCCCATAGAACTATAGGGCTCCTCACCTCAGACAGTCGTATATATCTAGTTGGGAGTGAATACGAACTAGACATTGAACCGATCGGATTGGGAACTATTCATGCATCTGGCCATATGGATTAGAGAGGGGAACAGTTCTATATATAGGATAGGGGGGCCCGATCCGATATAAGGGTTGAGCCGGGATTTGTTGATCTCGACCCCGGCACCATATATAGATAGGGCTTGGCCGGGCCTATCAGTTTCTAGGGGCCCGATAGAGGCGGCCTAGAGTTCTATCTGGCGGCGGATATATCTAGTTAGAGGCGGGCCCCCTCCCTGAACTATCTTATCTTATAGTTCTGGGTCGCCATATCTAACTATAGGGTACCCCGGCCCGGCGTATGTGATACTCTAGTGTAGAGTGTAGTGCCGATTATTCGCTTCCTTCCAGTAGTTTCATTAGTGCCGATTCTTCTCAGGCTCGTCCTCGGGATTCATTGAATACAGAACTCTGGGGAGGGCCCCACCTCCCACCGGCCGTGGCCCGCCCTATCTATCACCCTCCCCGCCCGGTGCTGTAAGGTAGCGCCTCCATCGAGTAGTCCATGTAGATAGATAGAGAGATAGATAGATAGAGATCTGTATTCTATATGCCCTCTATCTAATCTATATTGATCTGGCCTCCACTCTATCTCTATCTAGCGTGATATCAGTCGAGGGTTGGGTTTCTAATCTCTGATCTAGTTGTTTCATCCCACCTAGATCAGAGATTAGAAACCCAACCCTCGACTGATGCTAGATATAGGTGGAGCATCCCCCCTAGATATATGGTCCTAGATCAGATCATATCTGATTATATACGTGATACAACTGATATCAATCATGGGAGATAGATGAAACAGATATGGGATATGGGATCAGATCAGATTCATTATATAATATACGCGACTGATGCTAGAAGAACTCTTATATAGAATTCAATTTATAGGAGAGGGTGGAGCCCTCTATACTCTATAAGTGGAGGCCAGATCAATATAGAGAGAGGGCATATAGAATACAGATCTATCCCAGAGAGATAGAGAGATCAAGCCCAGATCAATATAGAGAGAGGGCATATAGAATACAGATCTCTAGATTAACACAGAGATGATCGTGGTCCCCCCCCTACCCCTATCGGGGTAGACCCCCGTATCAAAACAAAGACCCCCTTTGTCGTGTCCTAAGGACATAAGGTACAATCCTAAGGACATAAGGTACTTCGTCCTTCGGACTTCGTACCTTAAGTCCGAAGGACAAGAACAACTAAACACATCTTGATCCTATGGACATAAGGTACTTCGTCCGAAGGACTTCGTCCCTTAGGTCCGAAGGACAAGAAAACAAAACCATTCGGTTTGTCCTAAGGACCGAAGGGACTTGGGACAACCAAAACAACAAGTCAGTTTCCTTGTTGTCTCGACACCATAGTCCTTGTTATATTGTCCGAAGTCCCAAAGGGACAATACGAAGTCCCAAAGGGACAAAGGACAATGAGAACTAAACAAAGTTAACAACTTTTGTTTGTCCTAAGGACCGAAGGGACTTGGGACAAACAAACGACAACTCCTTAGTATTGTATTGTCCGAAGTACCGTTGGTACGAAGGACAACCGTACCTCATCTTAACGGATCCCCCCCCTAGCCCTATAGGGCTAGACCCCCCTGGGGGGGTAGAACAACAGACAAGACGGGGGGGTGTATGAAATAGAGTTGGTAGGTTCAGTGCCTACTGTTAATGAAAAGACCTGTTGTATCAATAAATATAGTACGGTTCGCCTCTAGTATGTGGTTTTTATACCAGTTCGCCTCAACCTCGATCTGGTTTCACTCTATTCGAATGGCCCCCCTCCATATCTATCGAGGGCCCCCCCTCTCTCTATTCTCTATCCGGAGGCCCCCCTCCATATCTATCGAGGGCCCCCCTCTCTCTATTCTATTCTCTATCCGGAGGCCCTCCCCCTCTATCTAGTTCTAGAGTCCCCCCTTCCTCTAGATATAGGGAGCGCCCCCCTCCATCTAGATAGAGGGCCCCCCTCCATCTAGATAGAGGGCCCCCCTCCATATAGATAGAGGTTCCCTGCCTCTCTATCGAGGGCCCCCTCCATCTAGTTCGAGGCCCCCCCTCTCTCTATCTATATCTGGAGGCCCTCCCCCTCCCTATAGAGACCCCTATAGATTGTACAGAATATATACAGAAATTGACAAGAATTGTACAGAAATTGACATGAATTGACAAGAATTGTACAGAAATTGACATAAATGGTACGGTACGATCTCCCATTCTAGATAGAGGGACAGGACAATAATGGTACGGTACGATCTCCCATTCTAGATAGAGGGACAGGACAATATCTGTGCAAATCTAGATCTAGATATAGAGATGGGGCGGTATACTCTCTATCTATCTATCTAGACCCGGCCCGGTACTCTCTGGGTAGAGTTGAATTGTACAGAAATTGACATAAATAGGACCGGACCGCCTTTCCTTTAGATTCATTCGGTCGTTGCCCTGCAGGATAGCAGGGCTGTCTAGCTGCAACCCGATCCCCATGTAGTTAGATAGGGCCGTTCTAGATAGGGCCTACTCCATTCCAACGGGTCTCGACCCTATCTATGAATCTTGGGCAACCATATAGCTAATGGATCTAACTAGGGGGTTTCGAGTCCCTAATCCTATACACCACCTAATCCCAATCAGAACCCGGTCTGGGGTCCCTGGGCGGAAACCTAAACCCATCCCTATCTGGTCATAGACCGAGAACTATAGAATCTAGGGGAACTATAGGCATATCCATATCCATATCTAGGGGAGCTCGACCGTTCAGATTAGATAGGGCCGGGGGAGCCGAGATATATATAATAAGGGAGGGGGGGGGGCCCGCCCCATATAGATAAGATATAGAGAATACCGAGATAATTCAATTCTAGATAGGGGGCCGTCGCCATATATCTATCTATATAGCTCTCCCCTCGAGATAAGATAAGATAAGATAAGATAAGATAAGATAAGATAAGATAAGATAAGATAAGATAAGATAAGATAAGATATATTAGAGCCGAGCCTCCTTCTGTCTATGTCTATAATTGGGTAACCCTGGAGCCCATCTATCTCTATAGGGGAGGGGGTGCCGACTATAGATATAGTTAGATAGATAGGGGTGGGCGAGTCCCTCTCCCCCAGCTATATATCTATCCCCCGATGGCGGCTCTATATCTGGCCCCGGTCTCCCGAGCCCCCCCCCCCTCTCTATATCTTCGGCTCTATATCTATTTTAAGGCATAACTAGAGATGTCGGCGCGAGGGATCTAATCTATAGTAGCCCCCCCCTATATAGATATCTCGGCTATATATCTTATCTATATGGCGTCTATGGAGTAGATAGAGTCAAGAACGAATAACGATCCCAGATAGAATATCTATATAGGCATGAAGACTTGAATACATCTCCCAGATTCTCAAGTCTTCACAGATATATAGATCCCGAGATCTATAGAGAGGGCCCCCTATATAGAGGCTGATATATAGGGAATCGTGAAGTTGTATTCAAGGACTACCATATAGATCAGATCTATAGGCGAATCTATCTATATATAGAAGACAGTTGATAATCCCATATATAGATAGGGGGGTATATCTTTCCATACTTGGTATTTGCTCCTCTATAAATACCAAGTATTCTATAGCCCCCCCCGATCGTAGCCGGGAGCGTATATTCCTGAGACCGAACTGGAATAGTCGTTTCCGTTCTCTGCCCATCCCACTCCGAACACACGGCATGGCACTCATCAAAGCAGCTGCGGCCTCCCTATCATCTCGAGTGCATCAAGTTCCAGTTGTCGTTGTCCCGTATCTTGATGCCGGCCGGGGGGGGCCTATATATCTATATGGCTTCCCTTACGCCGACTGCGGACCGGGCCGCTCCGATTGATGGTTATGAACCCGGCTCACCGTTCCGATCGGCGATTGATTAGTGTCGATTGGCCTATATAGAGATCTGGGGGAAGGCCTTAATATATCTACTGCTTGCCTATATATAGATATGGCGTCCGGCCCCCTATTGTTAGATAATGCTATTCCTCACTCAATGAAGACCCAAGAGGGAGATCTATATGGGAGAGGCGAACGGCACTCCACTGCCATATAGATATATAGGGTGAGCGCAGCGTAGCGTAGTGAGTGGCCCTATCTATATATCTCGAATTGAGTCAATGCCTATATAGAGATCAACCAATATATTCGAGGGCCCCCTATCTCCCATATATAGATCCGAGATCTATATAGAGGGGGGTCGGCGAAACCATCCTTTCCTCAACCAACCTCTCTATAGGGGCACCTGATTATTGCCTTTCCCGACCATACAGATTCAAGAAATTATCTGTATGCCAGGATCAGTTATATATATAGGGCTATCTATCTTGGAAGTCCATTGAACCCCAGGGCGTGAGACTCTAGATTCTATATGCCCGGCCCTCCACTAGAAAGATCTATGGCTCACCTCTATTATAGCTCAGATTAGATAGGCCCCGCCCCTATACTCTATATCGCTCGGGTAATATTGTAGTTCCATATCTATATATAGGCAAGCGACCGAACATCGCCATATCTCTATATCGGGGCGGGCCCTCTCTAGCCATATCTATATATCGGGGCGGGCCCTCTCTACTCCCCCTCTATATATATAGATGGGGGCCATTCATTCTATATGCCGGATCCCCTATGTTCTCGGGAGCACGATGCGAACTATATAGATACATTTCATTATGATTTGTTCCTGCGTCAATCACTCTATATCACTATGGAGTGGAGATTGACTGCCCGGATGGGTAGGTGTCCCCTATCTATAGATCTGGGGAGGCCCTATATAGATATCTGACCCCTATCTATATATGGGGTCACCTTCACTTCTGCATTATGTGACTATCTTATCTATGATCTATAATCCACCATCTTATATCGGTTGGTTGGTCCACACTACCACAGACGGATAGAGACCCACCGCATCAGTTCTATATAGGGTAAGGGTATAGGGCCCACCACAATTCCCCTATCTATATATCCCGTGCCATCACCGCTTCCGCTTGATGCTCTTCTCCCCGGCCAACCAGCGGCAGATATCTTAACTATCCTATCTCTCTCACCAGTTCGTTTCACCCATCTCGGGAGGGAGCCGCCTTGGGTAGGAGATCTTTCCCATCCCCATCTATATAGAGGGGAGGGGAGTGGGCCTATCTATATATATATGGGGGTTGTCCCTCTGTCGGAGATAGGGGATAGGGCATCGGGCCCAATAGATATATATATCTATATATATATATCTATATATTCCCTATCTATATATGGGGGTTGTCCCGAGCTGACTCGAGTGAACCGGCCATATATAGATAGGTCTATCCATATCCATATAGAGAGAGGGCGGAGCCGAGTACGAGTATATAGAGGAGAGGGCGGGGTTGCTCCCGGGAGAAATAGAATCTATATTTGATGAGATTCTTTTAGGATATCTTTAACCGCTGGTCCGTACTGGGATTGCCCTCTATCTATATATAGTAGGCGATCTCCCTCTATCTCTATATAGTAGGCGATGGTAGAGACGACCCTATAGTTCTGTTCTATCTGGGGCATCTGCATCTATAGTTAGTCGGCACTCCCATATCTCTATATCTTCCCCCCCCTCCCTATATAGAACTATAGCTATCTGGAGGGCGACTATCTCTATCTATAGTTCCCTATCCAGATATGGGGCACCCCCTATCCCTCCCGACGGCAGGGTCTATATAGATAGGTAGATCGATCTCAACTCGCCCCCTTATAGCTGGAGGGCGAGGCAGATATAGAGAGATGGGGTCTATATAGATATATGCCATATCTATATACAGGGAGGACAATAGTCGGCTGGTTCTAATTCATCCACATCCATTCCGCCCCACCCCATATCTGTACTGTATAGGCCGGCCGGATGAACTGACCAATAGGCTCATACGGATCAGTGTTGTTTGGTCGCTTTCTATGCTAGTATATAGAGTTTTTTTGGGAGTTCTATAGTATAGGGCTCATCAGATATATAGAGGATTCTCAGATATATAGATGTGGTGTGGCTCGATATATATAGATAGGGCGAGCGGAGTTCTCTATATATAGGGCCGTTGCCATATGGATATATAGGGGTGGGGTCCCCATAGACCATAGAAATCTAGGGCCCTCTATATAGATATGGCGATCCGCTGAGTTCTCTATATAGGGTGGACTATGGTTGGTCTACCTATAGTCCGACCGCCATCTATATATAGGGGAGAGCAGAGCGTATGATATAATAGACGTACGGGGGGAGCGGGTTAGGGTTAGAAAGTGGAGATGGGGGCGGATCTGTGTGAACCAGATCGGTCGATTGGCCCCCTCTATATAGAGAACTGCAGGGGGTTATGTCACCGTATAGTGAGGGAACAACCTAGCTAGCGCCCAACCAGGCGGTCGAGAGCGAGATAGTAGGCCGCCCTATATCAAGATTTCCCCTATCTATATATGGCCCTCGATGTATCGATCGAGCCCCTCGACTGTATATATAGATAGTCAACCACACTCTATATAGATATATATCTATATGGGCCACCCACATATATCTATATAGGAGTAGATAAGATATATTAGTCAGTCAGTCTCCGTTCGACCGATACTATAGCGAGCCATATAGATATAGAGGGGGTCAGTCTAGTGAGTACCCGGATGCAGAGGAGCTATAGATAGTCGAGCCCCCTGGATATATGGGTCTATATAGGCAGGTTGAATCCGAAAGATATATATACCTTAGTCGAGCCCTCGATCTCTAGTTCATTCGGATGTTGCCATATCTATGCTATATAGCCGAGCCCCCTCTCTCATATAAGAGATAGGGGGGGAGCCGAGATCTATATAATCTCTCTGAGAGGGGGGGGTGCCCCTATCTCTGCCTATATAGAGGGGGGGGCCCCTATCTATAGACTACTTTACCGGGGGGGCATTATAGCATCCGGACCCCGGGGTGGGTGGGAGGAGATAGGGGCGGTCAGATAAGATATGGGGGGGGGCGGATAGAGTGGGGTGGGGGGGGGCCCTATCTATATATGGGGGATCATCTATATCTCTCTCTATATCTGTAACGAAGAGGTACTATATCTCTATTCTGGCAGAGGTACTATATCTCTATTCTGGCAGAGGATACGGATGAAGAATCAGAGGATAGGAATCAGAGGATACGGATGGCCTATATATCTAGATATATAGATATCTATAGAGAGATATATAGATATCTATCTATATCTATATAGATATATAGATATAGATAGATATATAGATATATAGATATATATCTTACGAGCACGAGATATAGATGACCGAACCCCATATATAGAGAGAGGCGCCCTATAGACCTTATCTGCACCACTGTATATAGTTAGATATAGAGAGAGGGGGCCGGGGCTGAACCAACCCCTATATATGGTTTGCGAGTACCACCATCCAATCACGAGGACTACTCTCGTTATATAGGGAATATATGGCCACTCGAGTCCCCTATCTATATATGGGAGACGAGTACTCTATCGACGAGGACTCTATCGACTCTATCGACGAGGACTCTATCTCTATATAGGCAGGCCCTATATATCCATCTGGCGAGTCCCCTATCGGAGCACAGATATATATAGATGACTAACCTATCTATATTAGAGGCGAGTGAACCAACCCCATATAGATATAGAGAGTATATAGAGGCGAGCACCACTGTATATAGTTTCACCATATATAGAGAGAGGCGCCCTATAGACCTTATCTGCACCACTGTATATAGTTAGATATAGAGCCGAAGATATGATATATAGAGAGGGGGCCAACCATTCTCTATATATGGGCGAGGACCACATATAGAGATAAAGATATATAGAGAGGGGGGTTTGTTTCTTTGGCGACCACGAGACCATTCCCGACCACTGTATATAGTTTCATTGGCCAACGATAGAACCCCCTGTCTATATATGAGGACCAATGTCTATAGTTTCATTGGCCGAGGGTATGAATCGAGGTTCATACTATATACGTAACATGACATGACCCTATATCTAGATCTATATCTATCTGGGGCGGATAGATCTATAGATATATAGGGAGGGGGCCTAGCCAGATAGATCCATCTCCATCGGGGGGCCTAGCCAGATAGATATCGGGTGAGATTCAATCTATAGATCGGGTGAGATGAGATAGATCGGGTGCCTATATAGTGATCTGGCGATGGGAGAGATAGAGAGGGGGCTGAGATGGGCTGAGAGAATTCTATATGAAACCAATATATCTATCGGGTGAGAAGAGATGGGAGAGATAGAGAGGGGGCTGAGATTCAATATCTCGGGTGCCTATATATTGATCTGGGGGCTATTCTGAGATTAGATTCAATCTCTCGGTTTCATCTATAGATCGGGTGAGATGAGATTCAATATATCTATCGGGTGAGATGAGATGGGAGAGATAGAGAGGGGGCTGAGATGGGTTCTCGGTGAGATTCAATATATAGATCGGGTGAGATGAGATTCAATCTATATAGATCGGGTGAGATGAGATGAGATATCTAGATCGGGTGAGATGAGATTCAATCTATATAGATATATATCTATCGGATTCAATATATAGATCGGGTGAGATGAGATGGGAGAGATAGAGAGGGGGGAGATAGGGGGCCCCACTCTCTATATATCTCCCAAGCATGACATACAATTCTTTATGTAGCCGTCGGCGCAAGGGCCTGGCCTATCTATAGTAGCCCTCGGCCCAGCGGTGCGGGGGGCACCTATAGAGTATAGAGCTAGCTGCCCCCAATTCTCTATAGATCCTCCCTATACCTAATCTATAGAGGAACTATTCCCTATCCATATAGGGTAGGGGCGGGGTGGGTGGGGATTGGATAGATTGTATATAGACCCCATAGATAGAAGTCCTCGGCATATCTAACTCGGATAGGGGTCGGGGCGTGCCTATTGATTTGATTTCTATGCGCTCGACCGCCCAATCATTGACCATATCTATATAGAGTGGGGCCATCTATACTCAGTCTATATAGGGGGAGGGGGGGGGCCCTATATATCTAATCTATCTGGGCAGTCGAGTCAGTTACATATATAGGGCCCCCCCCTATATAGAGGCTGATATATAGGCATATAGATAGGGGTCCCCATATATAGATAGGGCTCCCGAGCATACTCTATATAGTAGGCCCGTCGCCATATCTATATATAGGGGAGCATGCTATATAGAGTCAGTCCCCCCATATAGAGCTCTCTATGCCCGGGAGTCTATATCTATCTGGGGGAGACTCACTCTATAGTCGGCACCCTATATATAGATATGGCGCCCCTATATATCTCAACTGGAGGGCCCGGGGTATATAGACAGGACAGATAGGGCCCATATAGATATAGAAATAAAGAGAGGGATAGAGGGGGCACCATATTGAGTGCATCGATCCGATCAACCCATTCAAGCTTCCATTCCCCTCGCCCCCATATATGGATAGGAATATATAGATAGATAGGGCGTCGGGACGAGATAATAGTAGATCTCGCGGCCCAGCCCATATATAGATAGGAATAGATAGATAGATAGGGCGGTTAAGAAGACGATCTTTTGAACCTCACTCACCTCGATTCAGATATAGGCCTCATCAAGCGCTTCGCGCCCAATCAGTCGAGATCATCTCTCTCGAACGGAAATCATCCCTATTGTTTATAGATAGCCATCCAGCGTATTATTACTCTGTGTGAATCACTACCCGAAGTATATAAGGGCGCCGCGCTATTAATATATAGGGTAGGGTAGGGTAGGGTAGGGTAGGGTAGGGTAGGGTAGGGTAGGGTAGGGTAGGGCCCGATACCGGATGGTTCGGTGAATCCAGATGCTTCCTAGATATAGAGTCTATAGGGCAGTTCGGTGAGCCGGTGAATAGCCACGATAGAGAGTCTATAGGCCAGCCACTTAATAATGGTTCGGTGGATCTGGGCCCCTATCTATATATGGCGCTCGAGCCTTCGGTGAATCGAATCAAGATGCTTCGTCACTCGGGAGAGCACCCGGCCGGATAGATAGATAGTGGGGCGGGGCACCCTATAGATCTCTATGGCGAATAGATAGATCGGCCCGATTCCAAGACCCCGCGCACCTCTCCGGTCAGACACCCCCATATATAGATAGGGCAGATATATGTAATACGCTCCCCTCACCTTCCTCTCGGTGTTTCTATACCATACCGATTCTCCCTCTTTTCTTCCGGCAACAAGCTCCTATCGACTCGAGCGACCGACCCACCCACTATAAGGTGAGGGGTGAGGAGGGAGATCTTCGACACATTCATTATGAGTCTTACTCACTTACTTACTTACTCGCCACTATCAGCTCAGCGATACTCAGCTAGAATGTCGGTGTATTCATCACGCTTTCGCTCGCCGAGTGATCGGGGAGGCCGACCCCTATATAGAGAACTGATGCGTACCGAAGCTCCCCGGAGGGAAGCCTTTCTATGCGCTTCCGGAAGGTCGGTATCTGGCATGAGTAACGGGAATCATGGAGATGCCCCCGAACTGCGGAAATCGATGAGGATGCTGACGATGGTAGAGACGACCCTATAGTTCTATCTGATCGAGGGAGACTAGAGTCATGCTTTCGATCGACCGACCCGATAGATCTCGAGAGATATAGATAGATCTCGAGTGCCCAAATAGAGATAGGGGGTCGAGTGCCAACCTACAACCTACAAGTGCTTGAGAGAGAGTACCACTCTATCACGTATATAGTAGGTCGAGTGCTATCCTCATGGCTCACTCGATTCTATTATATACGTGATACGAAGCCCTATATCTACTCTCTCCATACAGACTGAATACAGGTTGGCACTCGCCTATACATATTAGGAGATAGATAGGGGCGGCCATATAGATATAGAGAGAGATATAGATATAGAGAGAGATATATCTCCTCCCTTCCCGACTCCCCGCCAGTGAACATGACTGCCTTCTCGGGCCGACCCCCTCTATAGATATGGATGGGGCCATCTATATAGATCAGATCCACGAGGCCATCTAGATAGTGACTCTGATATTCTGAGATGGCCATAGTTCAGATAGGGGCCCCCTATAGAGATCTTATAGAGAAGGCAGCCCTATATAGATATAGATTCTTCCCAGATCTCTCTATAGGGGGGCCATATCTCTATATAGGGTATGAGCTGATGGCGAGGAGAGGCATATAACTATGGCGAGGAGAGGCAAGTGGTCTGTGGTATAGTCTATAGATAGGCAGGCCCCCCTCACATAACTATAGAGAGGGCGGGTGAGATCCCCCCTCTCTCTATATCTCTCTATATCTCTCTATATCTTCTCTATATGGGCTACTCATCTCACGAGCACACCCTCCCCTGCCCCGGGGGTGGTTGAATACGTGATATGATACCCCCCGGCCGACTACCGACTACCGACTATATCTATCTAGTTGGGGTGATATGATCGACTATCGACTCTATATAGATAGTTAGTTGGGGTGAACGGTACCATATAGATATGGCACTGACTAGATTGCCTATCTATAGTTCTGGGGAGTGCCCCCTATATAGATATCTGGGAGTGAATCAAGTCAAGCTAGCGCCCGGACGCCCCTAGAGATCTGGGGCCCCAGATCTATATCTAGGGGCCCGGTCGCCATATCTATCTATATAGGGTGCCCCATACATATAGAATAGAGATTGTAATGCGGATGCCCGGGCCCCCACCCCCCCTCTCTGAACTATCTATAGTATAGAGTATATTATATAGTTTCATTGGCACTCGATAACCTCTATCTCTGTATGAGTGGGAGTGGCGGCATTATGATGTAATGGTTCAGAACCGATAGGGCCAGAACATCAACATCAGTCTATAGGGAGATCTCAGTTAATAGTTGCGGGGCGGCCCCTATCTGAACTATCTCCAATGGAGAGGAGTTCACCGCCCATATCTATATAGAGGGCCCCCCGAAGAAGAACTATAGAGAGGGCGGGGGGGCCCTCTATATAGAACTGGCAATGTTTCTGTTTCCTCCCGTCCTGACCAAAGTCTGAGAAGCCCGCCCTATATAGATATATCTATATAGTTCTGGGGAGGGGGAAGACCCCACTAATCTATATAGGGGGTGGGGGGGAGGCAGCGTGGGGCAACTGGTAAATTTCTTTTATTCCCCGGTCGGCCCAGATCTCCTTCCTCAGTCGAAGACGGGGGGCCCCTCTATTCTATTCTCTATATGCCGGGGTGCCCTGATTGGATAGCCTCTATATAGGGGAGAGCCTTCTTCTCGCCTTCCCAGATAGAGAGAGAGGGCCTCCCCTCCCGAACCCCACCCTCCCCCGGAGATATAGAGAGAGGGGCGGCCCCCGGTTGGTTGTATCACGTATATAATGGATGGAAATGAATATATGCATTTGAGCTGAGCTGCGGGGCTACGCTTCGAGATTAGATTCATTAGATAGGGCCCTCTATATCTATATGCACCCGGTCGGGCCATATAGATATAGAGGGCCTCCCTCCCTAGGTGAGTAGGGGCGGTCGCCCATATATCTTATCTTCGGGGGTGAGGTTGAATATATAGAGAGGGGGAGTGCTAACCTGGTGTGGTTAGCACTCCCCTCTTCCCCGAGCCCCGAATGGTTGATCTGTTCTGTTCACCCTTCATACTCCCCGGCCCCAATCAAATCGTGGAGGGCAGGGAAGCCTGCGGGCACCCAGGATCTATAGAAATTCTTGCTTGCATCGGGCTCCCAGATCTCTCTATATAGGCCCGCCCCCCCTGAACTCTCTCGGCTCCCAGATTTCTATATAGGGCTGGAGGGTGAGGGCGAGGGCCCCCAGATAGAGAAGATATAGAGAGGGGGGGGCCGATTGATTTAGGGCATTGGTCAGTTAGCCCCTCCCCTCCCGAGTCAAGAAGGGCCTCCGGGCGGCCATATCTATTCGGGGGTTGGAAGCGGGACAACCCGTCCTCAGCGGGTAGGGTTGGAAGCGGGACAACCCTAGGTGGGGAAGGTGGGGGTGTGGAGCCCGCCTCTATTCTCTATATAGGGGCGGACCGGACAAGAAAGAGGGAGAGGGGCTCCGTAAATAGATAGATAGATAGGGCCGGGCCACTCATCTCACAGTCTTCGTCCCGTCGGGATATAATCTATATGCCAAGGAAATTGAATCTGTACTCCCCACCTATCCATATATGGCCCAAGGTCGCCCCCATAGATATATAGCATCACGGTCCCCCCCCCTCTATATGGGCGGGCCGGGGTTTTCTATTCAGTCCTCCCATATCTGTAGAAATAGAAACGATATCTAGGGGCCCCTATCTATGTAATATATGGCCAGGATCTCCATCCCTGTCGACACTCTCATTTCACGTTTCTAATCTATTCTGTCCACCCTTTATTCCCATATAGATCTAGAGGGGTATCTCATTCAGAGTTCTATATCTCTATATAGAGGGCCTTTCTCCCTCTCAGTCCACGCGCCCATCTATATAGATCTTCCGTCCACCCCCCTCTATATGCCACGGTATTTCCCCATCGACCCTCTCATATCACGTATATGATCTATCCTCCATCATCTAGATTCTCATCCGTCAGGCCGGGTTCTCTCTTTAGTCCAGGGCATAGATAGATCTCTATATAGCTGGCAATCTATACCTAGCCCCTCACCCCCTCATTCAGCCCTATATATCCCCCCAGATCTGGGAGCCGAGAAATCTAGATAGGGGGGGCTATCTATCTATCTGTCTTTCATCATATCACGTATAGGATCTATCCTCCAGCCTCTTCTCTCTCAGCCGAACTATGGATATAGGCCCCCCCCTCCTCTCATTCAGAATTCTAGATATAGGCGTTCACTCTTTAGCCGAGGGCACCCCCCATAGTCTCATTCAGGCCCCCCTCTCTCCCCCCCCCTCTCTCTCTATGGGGGAGCCGAGATAAGATAGAATAGAGAGGGGGGGGGCCCTATCTATATCTGGCAAGCGCCCCACCCGCCTTCTCCCACCTACACCATATATTCTATTCTATTCTATTCTATTCTATTATATTATATTATATTATTGGCCGGTTCCAAACCAAATAGTATACATCGTCTACTAGAAACTCTAGTAAGGCGAGTGTGGGAAAGGGGAGGCCATATATCTCTGCCCGGATCCGGCCAGGTGGGCGTATCCCCATATAGATAGAGGGGGGGCCATCTCTCTATAGAGAGCCCTATCTATATCTGGGGGCGGCTATGGCCCGAGAGATGGCCCCCCCCACCCCCCCTCTATAGATTCCCAGATAGAGAGAGGGGGGGGGGCGCCCTCTCTCTATCTGGGGGTAGTCGGCAGCTACTTCAGATATAGATAGGCATATATATATACAGATAGGGCGGCCTAGCTGGCCCCAGCTATATAAGACTTTGGGGGGGGCAACTCTCTATAGTCGGCACCCCCCCTTATATCTATATGGGCGCCCTATCCCCCCTAGATTCTCTGGGCCCCCCAGATCTATCTATAGGGCCCCTATATTCTATTATATTCTCTGGAGGGGGGGGGGGGCGATAGCCATATAGATCTCTAGGGGGAGGAGCCCTATCTCTATATGGGGGCGGCTATATAGAGTCGGCACCCGCCCCTCCCCTAGATCTCTATCTGGCTATCTGGAGATCGAGGGACCCTATAGAGAGATATATATCTAGAGATATATCTATATCTCACTCTTCACTCTATCTCTCTCTATATCTCGACTATCTCTATCTGTATCTCTCTCAGATATATATCTCTCTCTATATCTCTATCTGCACTCTCTCTCAGATATATATCTCGAATATCTCTATCTGCACTCTCTCAGATATATATCTCGACTATCTCTATCTCTCTCTATAGATCTAGATCTCTATCTCTCTCTAGAGATCTAGATCTCTCTATAGGCCGCCCCTATAGATCCCCTTGCGTTGTCCCGTTCCACTCCGATTCGAAACCCGGGAGTAATAAGAATGAGATGGAGAAGTCAATCATGTTGGTCGGTGAGCCTAGTGATAGGGGACTATCAAGCTCGGTTCGGAGAGCACTTGTTCACTCGGCTTGCTCAATGTTACAGCCTAAATGCCGAACCATCGACCCTACTTGCCCGGATGGGTGTTCACCCCAAAGTGTTCCCGGACCGTATGCACACCCCCGTAGGTAACTTAGTGCAACATGGCAGATTTCATCGAAAGAGATCAGCGGATGAAATAGGAAGTGAATCTCAGTAGGAGGGAACGAAGTGAATCTCAGTAGGAAGGAACGCCGATACCTATATATGTATATATATCTATATATCAGTGCCGATCAATATCAATGAACCATTGAGATTTTGTGGCCCCTATCTAGAATCCTCAGTTAGCAGAGGAATCTACATAGGGGCTGGCCTTTCGATTCGGTCCGGCTGGCCCTATATCTCTTTCGATTCGGTCCGGAGCCCGTGCGACGGAATGGCTCGTGCGACGGAATGGGTTTTAACTTTGAAAGATAGAGTTGATAAGATAGTTCAGGGAGGGGGAGGGTGGCTATAGCCTATGGAGTAGTGGGTAGTGGGTGGCACTCGACCCCATATAGAGATAGGGGTGAAGCCCTATCTATAACTAGAACTCTCTATGGGGTGGGGGCACTCCCCATAGAGATAGATAAGATATAGAGCCGAGATAAGATAGAATAGAGAGGGGGGGGGGCCGCCCTCGACATATATCTAGTTGGGCCCTCTCTATAGTATAGATAGATGGCCCCCCGAGAAGAAGAAGAGATCTGGCCCCTGAACTATCTTATCTATCCGGCGATCTGGGCGCCTATATCTCTATCTGACCCTCACCCTCCAGATCTCTAGTTGGGGGGGCCCCTCTCTATAGATCAGATCTGGCAGATAGAGAGATTGGGGGCCCTCCTCTCATTCAGATAGGGGCGGGTGAGTGCAGATAGAGTTGGGGCCCTCCCCCTCCAGATATAGCCCCTCTAAATTGAAAGGGGGGGGGTCGGGCCTATATCTATAGGGGTCCCTCCTCCCCATATAGAGATAGGGCTCTCTATAGAGAGATGGCCCAACCCTCTCTATAGAGAGATGGCCCAACCCTCTCTATAGAGAGATGGCCCCAAAGATCTATAGAGATGGCCCCCTCCCCCCCCCCCCCTCTCTATTCTATTCTATTATATCTCTCGGCGCCCCTCCCCAGATATAGATAGGGGCCTCTCCTCTCTCATTGCGATGCATCGCTCTCATCAATAAGAAAGCCGATCACCGGCGCCCCTCTATCTAATCTAGAGCACCACATCATCCGACGCCCTATGCCCGGAGACAGACAACGATTGTTCTTCGGGCTCCCCTCCCCGATCCGAACAAACATGGTATCCATTATCCGACATCCATAAATCGACTCGGGTCGCATGCTCCATCTCGACAAGGCCATCCATCTCTTATCTACTCCTATGCAGCGCCCTATATATCTATATGGCGCCAGTATAGAGATAAAGTTTCAGCAGTATAGAGTTAGATAGGACCAGATTGGACCAGACCAGACCAAATAGATCTTATCTTATCTTATCTGATGTTTATGTTTCTTTGGCCAACCCCCCTGTGGTGGTGGGTGGGGGGTCCAATATTCACCCCATCCCCCACCCCATATAGAGATTGAGTGAGTCTAGATAGGGGATCGGCCATATCTTATCTATATATAGGGGGCGGCTATCCCCTCTAACCTCTGCCCATTGATCGGTAGAGGGGGAAGGTGCCCCCATAGATAGGGATCGGCCATATCTATATAGAGGGGTGGGCATCTATCCACCCCCACCCACAGAGATGAATAGTGACGACCGACAGATAGATATCTATATAGAGATCTGGGATATGATATGGCACTCCCGAAGCCATAGATAGGGCCGACCCATCTATCTGGGTTCCTCTCTAGGGGGCTGGGATAGATAGGCCCACCCCGGTTGCTACTCTATATAGATATGGGCCCCCCCCTCTCTATATCTTCTATCTGGCCGACCCGGTTGCGCTTATAGAATCTATCCACTCCCGGTTGATTCTAGATATGGGCTAAGATCCCACAACCGGCCCCGGTTGCTCCACTCTCGCAGAGAGATATCTATTCTAGTTCTATATAGATGGGGTTGGGGCATTGACCCTATAGATCTACTGGTCTATCTATGGGGCACTGTATAGAGATAGCCCACATCATGGCCAACCTCACCCACTGGCCCTATATATCTATCTTCCTATATCTCCATCTGGGCCCGGGTCGAGGGCATGGATCTGGATAGAGATCTATGGTCATGTAGAGATCTCCCATCTAGATAGGGACTAGAGAACTCGACTCATAGATGGATCTCGACCCCGGCACCATATATAGATAGGGCAACATGACATATGGGGTCGAGGGCCTCTCTCTCTATGGGGAGATATAGATCTAGATGCTCTCTATCCAATCCCGGTTGCTAGTTGCTAATATCTCGTAGCGAATGAACACACCCCCCCCCTCCATATAGATAGGGATAGAGAGATAGGGCGGAGCAGACCCATATAGATAGATAGGGCACTACCAGATTGGTGAGATTAGCAATAGATATGGATATGGATAGATAGGCTAGATCACCCAACCCGGTTGCCCGTTCGCGGGATAGATAGAGAGATAGAGAGATAGGGCGGATTGGACACACCCAGATAGATAGGGCGGATTGGACACACCCATATAGATAGGGCGGATGGGTAGATAGACGGAACCAAACACACGGATTGGACACAACACACCCCCCCCCCTCCATATAGATAGGGATAGAGAGATAGGGCGGAGCAGACCCATATAGATAGATAGGGCACTACCAGATTGGTTCCACTATCTACATAGACAGAGATCTACGTCTATCAGCCTCTATCTCTCAAAGCGATGACTAGAGTTCCGTCTCGACCGGAGCCTAGAAATATATAGGTATAGGCCAACCCAATATAGAGAGTTAGATTTAGTAGAGATAGGGGCAACCCGGCACTCTGGTCAATCTCAATCTCTATATGGGGTGGGGGGTGGGTGGGGATTGGATAGATAGGGGACTCGACAGAGATAGGGAGATTCGACTCTTCTATTCTCGACTCGACATCTAAATCTGAATACAGACTGGGCACTCGCCTATCTATCTAGATGGCAAAGCCCTATCTCTCTATCCACCCCCGGTTGCCCTATCTATCTCTATCTATGCTCATAAAGAGAATCCACTTATCCCCGGTCCCCAACAAGATAGAGAGATAGACGGGCCATCCAACCCGGTTGCTACCCTACCCGGTTGCTAGTCTCTCTATTATATGGTCTGGCCGACCCGGTTGCTAAGATCTAGATAGAGGGGGCACTCTAGATGGGATAGATAGGCCCAACCCGGTTGCTAGTTGCTAAGATGCCATAGTGTTCCGACGATATGGCACTCCCGAATACAAGCCATAGATAGGGACTAGAGATGGAGCCGAGCCGGTTGCGACTATTCTATATGGAACTCGCTATCTATAGATATGGGCCGATCTCTATATCCGCAACCGGGCCGACCCCTCCACTCTATCTGGGTTCCTCTCTATCTTAGCAACCGGGTTGGCCGTATCTATCCCATCTAGAGTTGGGTTGGCCGACCCCCCCCCTCTAGATCTATATGGGGTGGGGCTCCCCTATAGAGTAATATTATCTTATCTCCCACGTCAGGGCGAGTTTCAGACCCAGACACTCCCTGGATATGTGGTATAGGTCACGTATGGAATATACAGTTTTCGTCTCCGCCCCCAAGGGTCTCCAGATATGGATATAGAGAGTCGAGATAGAGAGAGAGATATATATCTGAGAGAGATACAGAGTGAGTCGAGAGAGATATATATCTTATCTGAGAGATCGAGAGATATATATCTTATCTTATCTTATCTGAGAGAGATACAGAGTGAGATATAGAGAGATAGAGAGAGAGATACAGAGTGAGATATAGAGAGATAGAGAGAGAGATACAGAGTGAGATATAGAGAGATAGAGAGAGAGATACAGAGTGAGAGAGAGACTTCAGATAGAGAGAGAGATCTATATAGAGATAGAGAGAGAGACTGAAGATAGAGATATAGAGTTCAGATATAGGGGCCTCAGTCTCCTGCAGCAGGTTTAGTCTCTAGTCGAGGATAGATAGATAGAGAGAGATATAGAGAGAGAGATAGAGATATAGAGAGAGAGATAGATAGATAGAGAGAGATATAGATAGAGAGAGATATAGAGAGATAGATAGATAGTAGTGGCCCGATATAGAACTAGTTCTATCACCCGTTGGGGCTCTATCTATAATCTATAGAGAACAGTATATATAGATAGATGTTGGGCCCTCTATATCTATATAGAACAGAACTAGCCGCTGATCCGCTTCTATCTCTATATAGAACCTCTACTCTCTATATGGGTGGGGTGGGGTGGGGGTGCCGAGGGCCATCTATAGCCGGGGGCCGAGGGCGACTATGCTATATAGAGTTTAGTTACAGTCGGCACTCGACCGACTGACGAGAGATATTAGATATTGCTGCGAGTGCGGCCCCCCGTGGCACTCTCACGGGCACCCCATCTAGATATGACACATGATATATGGCGTGGCGACCCCCACCCACTCTATTATTGGGATAGGGGAGAGGGAGGACGAGGAGAGCACTCGGCCGACTGACTATATACATTTATGCGCCGGCGCTATATCCATCTATATCTAGTCGGCACCCTATCTATATAGAGATGGCGACGGCCGGGGGAGAGGGGGGGGGGGCGATGGCGGCTCTCTATAATGGGAGATGGGCCCCCCTATATAGATTCTAGATATGGGGCCCCTCTATCTATATCGTTCGTGATACGACTGATGACTGACTGACTGACTGATATCTATCGCGTATCATAATGGATGGGCGTGTCTCCCTTCCCTATATATAGATATGGCCGGTCGGAGAAGACTTGATCTGAGTGGCCCCCATGGGCACTCATGTCACGTATAGAATAGGTCATATGCGGCCCTACCTATCTATATATCGCAATCACTCAACCCCATAGATATAGATGGGGGCCGAGGCCATAGAGAGTTCTAGGGGAAGCTCTATACTCCATAGCGAACAGAGTAGATAGATATAGGGGGGCCGACCCATATCCATATAGAGATAGATAGGGGCCCCCCTATGACGATATGGGAGATAGTCGGGTATATAGACAGTAGTTTCTCCCAGAGAAGAGATATATAGGCCAGGCCAGGCCAGGCCAGGCCAGGCCAGGCCAGGCCTCGCTATAGATATAGAATAGATAGCCTTCGGGGCCTATCTTATCTAGTTCTAGTTCCGACTCGACGCCCTCGAGCCCAGCTATAGTAGGCCGTCGCCAGCCATATATCTGTCTGTCTGGGGTCGAGTGCCCATATAGAGAGTTCAGGGCCCAGCTAGACTATAGACTGGTCGCCATAGGGTAGGGTGCTGACTATAGATATAGAGAGTTTTCCTCGATCTATCGAGAGTAGGGGGGTAAGAGTCTATCCTATATCCTATCCTTCCGTCTGAGAATAGCCACAGGGGTAGGGGCTCCTATCCTCTCTCTCTATTCTATCCCCGGGCTGTGGGCATAGACACAATACAGTTCACAGAGAGATTCCCTCCTATCTAGTTGGGGTCTCTCGAGTCAAGTCGAGTTTGTCTAGTCTAAGGAATCCATCCCCATAGGCCTCCCTCTCTATAGAATCTTGGCCCCCAGAGTGGGAGAGGGGCCCTATGCCCTAGACCCTCTACCCCATCCCTATCCCTGAACTAGTTCAGGGCCCTCTCTATATCTTCTCTATCTGCTTGTTTCCGATCGGTCCCTAGAGTCGAGGCGAGTCCAGCCAGGGCGATCTATAGAGTATATAGATATCTCCTCTCCTCATGCCGAACACTCCAGGCGCAACAGACCTGGATCCATCCCGGGCCGGCCGGGGGGCTGTCTGGTATCGGCACTCGCGAACGGGAAGCTGGATAAGCAGGCCGGATAGGGCGCCATATGGGATAAGGGCCTATCGGCACTCGCAGCAAATAGAGTCTAGTCCCAGGGATAGGGGAAGGCAGGCCGGAGCGTATGGCCCAATAGGAATAGAATAAGGCAGGCACGATAGCTCGAGTGCCGAAGGCCGGGCTAGTGAGTGCCCCCTATCTCTACTCGGGGGTCCGTTGGTTGATTGAGCTGGGGCCCCTATCTAGAATCCATATATGGGAGGCCGATATCTATAACTCTATATGGGGTGGGGGCTCTCGACCGATATAGAGAGTTATAGTTCCGGAGAAAGGCTTAGGATTGGAAACTACTCTACTAGACAACTGATTGAAGACGAAGGAGGGCGAGGCCCTATCTGTATATGACTCGATCGATTTGGAATGAATGGCTCACCGCCCCATCTCACTATATGGCGATAGGTTGGTTCCCATATAGAGAGATGGGGCCTCTCTATATCTTATCTAGATCTGGGGAGGCCCGCCCGGCTCATCGGCTCACGGATATATCCCCCATATAGAGAGAGAGATAGATAGAGAGAGAGAGATATAGAGAGAGATATAGATAGATAGATAGAGATATAGAGAGAGAGAGAGATAGATAGAGATATAGAGAGATATCTATATCTATCTATATAGGTCCCAAGGCAAGGGGATATGGCACTTTAGAGGGCCTATCGCCTATCTATCTAGGGGGAGGGGCGCATATAGATAAGATAATGACCCCCGGCCCCAACCCCCTATCTATATATGATATATGGGGGAAAGGTCCATATATCTAGAGGGGGCCTATAGAGGGGTGCATTCCCCCATCTATATACTCTCTCTCTCTATATCTCTCCCTATAGATCTATCTGGGCGGCCCCTCCCCCCCCCTATTCTATCTTATCTTATCTCATCTAATCTCTCTGGGGCGCCTATCTAGATATAGGGAGCCCCATATCGTCATAGGGGCTGGACTGGACTAGAGATTCCATTCACTCATTAATCTAGGTTTGCCCGGGCATATAGAATAGAGATCGTCTGACCCGGCCCATCTAGATATAGGGGATGCCTTTCGAGGGGATCTGATCTCACCTCTAATTAACCAAACCAGGTTGAGCCCGACTTCACATGCCCTATATACAGATAGGCGGGCCCTAACCTATATAGGCCATTGTCGACTACCGCTCTGCCCCGGAGTCACGTCATCACGAGGTTTCGTTTCCGTATGGTCTGCATGCCGGGCGTATCTAGCTCGGACCCCTATCTATATAGATATATATATATAGATATAGATATATCTATATAGATATATATATATGGCGAAGTGTGCGTTTCCTTTCCATCCTTTCTCTCGTTCTACTCCACTCCCACTCCCCCTCCCCCTCCCCCTCCCCCTCCCCCTCCCCCTCCCCCTCCCCCTCCCCCTCCCCCTCCCCCTCTAATGGTGGCTGTGGCTGTGGCTGTGGCTGTGGCTGTGGCTGTGGCTGTGGCTGTGGCTGGGTGGCTCTGGAATATTTGTATTACATATATAATAGAATATAATAGAATATCCCATTTGTATCATATAGAATATCCTATCCTATTTGCCCTTCTGTTTCTATAGGGCATATGGAATATCATATTTGTATTACAGATCCAATTGTTACCCGCCTTTCTTGCTACTTAAATGAGACCCGGGGTCGGGTCGTCCAGGTTCTGCGGATTTCTCCCTGTGCCTTCTATTAGAACAGAACACGGAACTCACTACTCCATCGGAGAAAAGGATTACCGACTACAGCACCGATCTAAAGGTTGATGAGATCGGTCGAGTGGTCCCAGTTGGAGATGGGATTGCACGTGTCTATGGATTGAACGAGATTCAAGCTGGGGAAATGGTCGAATTTGCCAGCGGTGTGAAAGGAATAGCGTTGAATCCTGAGAATGAGAATGTGGGTATCGTTGTATTCGGTAACGACGTTGCCATAAAAGAGGGAGATCTGGTCAAGCGGACTGGATCTATTGTGGATGTTCCTGTGGGGAAGGCCCTGCTAGGTCGTGTGGTCGATGCGTTGGGAGTCCCTATTGATGGAAAAGGGGCACTACAGGCCCATATATCTGGAGGGGAGGGCGCCGAACGAAGACGTGTCGAAGCGAAAGCCCCTGGGATTATCGAACGTAAATCCGTGCACGAACCTCTGCAAACAGGGTTAAAAGCGGTGGATAGCCTGGTTCCTATAGGCCGTGGTCAACGAGAACTGATCATTGGGGACCGACAAACTGGGAAAACCGCTATAGCTATTGATATCATATCAAACCAAAAGCGCTCCCACCGCCCAACTGGATCTACGGCGGGCACCTCTGATAGTGTGTATCGCGTCCATGTAGCGATTGGGCAGAAACGCTCGACCGTGGCCCAATTGGTTCAAATTCCCCCGGAAGCGGATGCGTTGGAGTATTCCATAATCAATGCAGCCACCGCTCCGGATCCTGCTCCTCTGCAATTTCCGGCCCCATATCCCGGGTGTGCCATGGGAGAATATTCTCGTGATAATGGAATGCACGCATTAATCATCTATGATGATCCGAGTAAACAGGCGGTGGCATATCGACAAATGTCATTATCGCTTCGCCGCCCACCAGGCCGTGAGGCTTTCCCAGGGGATGTTTTCCATTCGCACTCCCGTCTATCGGAAAGAGCCGCAAAACGATCGGACCAGACAGGTGCGGGTAGCTTGACCGCGTTACCCGTCATTGAAACACAAGCTGGAGACGTGTCGGCCTATATCCCTACCAATGTGATCCCCATTACAGATGGACAGATTCGTCCGGAAACAGAGCCCTTCTATCGCGGAATTAGACCGGCTATTAACGTTGGCTTACCTGTCAGTCGCGTTGGGTCCGCCGCTCAGTTGAAAGCTATGAAACAAGTACGCGGTAGTTCAAAACCCGAATCGGCGCAATACCGTGAAGTGGCCGCCTCTGCTCAATCTGGGTCAGACCCTGATGCTGCGACTCAGGCACTATTAAATAGAGGTGCTAGGCTCACAGAAGTTCCGAAACAACCGCAATATTCACCACTTCCTATTGAAAAACAAATCCTAGTTCTTCATGCTGCTGTGAGAGGGTTCTGTGATCGAATGCCACTGGGCGAAATCTCCCGATATGAGAGAGCCATTTTGAGTAGTCCAGATAACCAACCTGAATTGCCACACGACATCATAGAAAAGGGGAAGTTAACCAACGAAATAGAGATGAAACCAGATGCTTCTTCAAAGGGCATTTCTTCATGACCCCTATATCCATAGGACCCCTATATCCATAGTTGGCCCCTCGGGTGAGGTAGGAAACATAACATGACATGACATTATTAGTGTAGTGCATGTGCATGTGCATGTGCATAGCACGTTGGATCTCAACCTATCTCTTGGTGGCAGCAAACTGGAATGGCCCGACTGCGTTGGATCCTTGGTGGCACCGGGAGGCCGCCCCGGAGATATAGAGAGAGATATAGAGAGAGATCTATATATAGGCGGGAACAAACTGGAATGGGGAGGGAGATATAGAGAGAGATATAGAGAGAGATATAGAATCTAGGCGGGAGGCCGTGGCTTTCCCCGAACAAGCCATAGATAGGGGGCCGGGCCCCCAGAGAGATCTATAGGGTAGGGCTCCGATCTCTAGGGGACCCCTAGACAGATAGAGAGATAGATATTGGGCCCAGATAGATATAGAGGGGATAGATCCGGGGGGGCAGAGAGAGATCTATAGGGGCGGGCCCCCCCCCACCCCATAGAGAGTTCTAGATAGGGCCCCCCCTATAGAGATCTCTATGGGAGCCCTATCTAGAACTCTCTATGGGGGGGCCATATAGAGATAGGGGCCCGCCGGGCGGGCCTATAGGGGCCCCCTATAGAGAGATTGGAGATATTGGGCGGCTATATAGAGAGAGGGGGGCCCTCGATTTATCATTTATCAATCGAGTGCCCCCACCCCGAACTATCTTATCTTCTAGTTCTAGATAGGGGCCCCCCTATCGGCGCCCTATCTATATATGGGGGGCCCCCTATATAGATAGATAGGGGCCCCCTAGACCTATAGGGGCGGGCCCCCAGATAGATTAATTCTCTCGGCCCCCCTCTCTCTGGATTATATGACTCCCCTATTCTCAGCGGCACTCCCAACCCCATCTCCTGCCCAACCTATATATATATATATATATATATATAGATCTCTATATGGCCGGATATATGGGGGCAGCGTATAGAATCTATAGGGGTCCTCGGCCCCCTATATAGATATAGAGTGAAGAGTGAGATATAGAGAGAGATAGAGAGAGAGAGACTGAAGAGTGAAGAGTGAAGAGTGAGATCTATATAGAGATAGAGAGAGAGAGAGACTGAAGAGTGAGTCGAGATAGAGAGAGAGATACAGATAGAGATAGTCGAGATATATATCTGAGAGAGGCAGATAGAGATAGAGAGGGGGCCCTCTCTCTATATGGGGTCATTGGCGAACCATCCTACATTGGTGATTACCATCCCTGCCCTACTCTCCAAACTGTGCTTACCATCACCATATCGTCATAGGGGCCCCCTCTCTCTATTCAATCTAGGGGGGCCCCCTATCCAAACTATGGATTCCTTGATAGATACCAATCCCACCGGATCTATATCTCCCAATCCCAATGGCTCGTGAACCCACTATCTCCCACTATCTCTTCTGGCTGGGCTGGCCCTCGTGAACCCACTATCTCTTATGGCCCCCCCTACTCCAGATAGTTTGCCCACCCCCCCATATATATAGAGGGGATCCATTCCCCCGACCCTCGATAGGGGGGGGGTGCCCCCGGGGCCCCGCCCCCCGCCCCCCCCCCCCTCCCCCCTCCTATCTGATAGGTGGATAGGGGTCGGACGAGTCAAAAGGTGTCCTCCCCCGCCCCGATGGGGATGGATAGTTCGTTCCGTTCTCGCTCTGGAATGTCAACCCCCCCTCTACTATAGATATAGAAAGGGCCCCTACCTATATAAGGCCGGTAGGGGGTAGGGGCCCACTCTATGTAAAGGTAGGGCATCGCCCTATATGAATATGGCGCCGAGATGATGAAAGCGGGCCAACGACTACCTTCGAACTGCGACCTGCCTCCGGGGCTTCGAATGAGGTGGGATCCATCGATCCCGGACGTGGCCGCCACGCCACCGGGTAGGGAGGTGGAGGGTAGGCGAACAAGCGATTGATTTCTTGAACAAAACCCCATCTAGTTCAGCTGCCGTCTATGGCATAGGACAGCGGAGACACCGGAATTCCCTACTCTCTATAGGGGCGAGGGCGCGCAGCTATATGGGTAGGGAGCCCCCCCCCTCCCCCCCTCTATATAGAAATATAACAACTGGCAGGATAAGATAGATCGATAGCTCTCTGTATTCTCACTCACTACGTAGTAGCGGGGCAGGTCGTCGTAGCTTCAATCTATCTCTATAATAGACAAGGCAGGCTTCTTTATGTGGTGGCTGGGCGAACCTGTAGAGCTGTGAGGAAGCAGAAAGCGCTCTACCGGACAGCGGGACCTATACGATCAATCCCAAGCTCACCCTATAGAGATATATGTGATATCTTCCATGCATAGCATAGAGGAGGAGTTAAAAAACCCGATTCTTCCACTCACCCAGGAGTTGTGTGATGCCCTAGTAGGCCCCCTTCCATATTCCAAAGGCCTCTGCCGAAGCCCCGAAATCTGCTGCATATGCGAGAGCTGGAGAAGGAATGGGATAACCGAATCGGTACCTAATGGCTAACTGGTCAGTTAGGAGCAGTATTCTCCGCGATCCACCAACCTCCCTCATATCATATAGTTGGTTGGAGCCCCCATTCCCTCGGTCCTATAGTTCCTATGGCATCATCTGTGAATGGAATGATGGCATATATAGAGAGGGGGGGGGGGAGGGAAGAAAATCTGATACTGGAACCAGGTGGCCAATGGCAGGCTGTCGAATATGCCGAATCCTGGGCCGGCCCATATATCTATATATAGGCCGGCCGGAGCTCTTATTCCCGGGTCGGCTCTGTAGCTCACTGCTTCTTGGAGGTAGGTCTCCTTAACTTTCGGATAAATGGCGTCGCTTCCGGATCAATAAACCTTACCTCTATATAGATAGAGAGCGGGACTTCCATCAATCGAGTAATCAGTAAGTAGTTCTTCGTCCGGACCGCCCGAAAGATAAGATGCCGGATACAAATGCATCATCTATTCTATAGGGGGGCCCATCTTTCCTACTATCAAATCACTAATGTCCCATCCTATCATGAGCGATTTCTTGGCGAGAGCGAACCGAAGATGCTGGGCTCGTAGCTCACTCGATACCACCACCTGCGGGTGCGAAGGCTCAACCTTGCAACAATATAAATATAGAGATAGGGCGGCGGAATCGGATAGAAATGGAAGGAGAACTGCTGTTGAATCAGCTAGCAATGTGCCGTTCTGAAGCGAGAATTGGCCCTATACCTATAGATTTCTACTTGCGGCAGATCTTTGCTCGGATTGGCACTCCCCTCTCTCTCTAGATATCTGCTAGGTGAGCTCGGCTCGGATCAGTTCTTGGCCCGGATAGGCGGCGCGGCGGAGTTGTGTTTGGCATGGCCAATCTAATATAATCGACTCGGTTAGCAAAGGGAGTCGACCCCCATAGAGAGATAGGGGTGTCCGGCGTAGCATATAGAATATGGAATTCGGATTGCTCTTCCAACTAAACAAACTAATATAGGGCTTTCCGCTTGCTGCGCCCTATATATATCTTATCTGGGCTGCCCCTCATGATAAGGGAAGCGGGAGGCCCAAGAGAAAAAGGGATTATCCTTGGCCCCCTACCTATATCTCTGAACATGAATGGGCGGATCCGACTATGCCTATAGCTATGCCCATATACATGCATGCCGATACCGGCCCCTATCTAATCTATAGATGGGATATGCCGCCGATCCTATATATCTATCCGGGGCAACTGCTATGGCGCATCACTTGAGAAGCGCATCACTCACTAGATATAGATAGACAGCCCCCTAGATATGGCAGCACCCTATATATAGATATGGCGTGTGACAGATACCTTCTATATAGATAGGGCCTTCCTTCAACCTACCACTCCCCACTCCATAGAGAATGGAATGGAGGTTAGTTCGTTGCCACTGCCACTGTATTATATATGCTATATGCCCCCCATATCTCTATATAGGGCAATTTATAGGGGATCTATCTGGCAACTGGCAAAGATCAGATCTGGCATCTGGCAAAGATATGGTCGTTGGTCCCAAACTCGAACGAATGATAGAGACCGAATGATAGAGACTTGACTCGACGAGATATATGGGGGGTATCGTGCCCACCCCTATTATTATATGGCATGACGCGCATCACTAATAGAATAGAATAGAATAGAATACCGACATCAGTGAGTAGAGGGGAAGGCCAGTATTCTTCCCCGTCCGTAGCATTGTCGTATTCCTGCATATACAGATAGGGGCATCAGTGAGAGTGAGTAGAGATTCCTGTCCGTAGCATTGCCATATACAGATAGGGGCATCAGTGAGTAGAGAAGAAGGCAGTGGGTAGAGTTGTATTCCGACATCAGTGAGTAGCCGCCCTCATATATACATATACATACCGACCTTCTCTCTTTACCTCCCTTCTCTCAAGATATATAGATAGGGCGGACGAAGATATATATATAGGGCGGCAATCACGCTCTATCCTTACGCTACTCTCTCCCGACGGCCTACCCTAACTAGATATAGCTTGCCCTGATTGAGAACGGGGCACTCTATATAGGCTGCTCTCGACCGGTAGGGATAGGAGGGCGGCTATAGAGATCCTATATAGAGTCGGGTCGGCACCCTGTCCCTGTCCTGCCTGTCCTGTCCTGTCCTGTATATAGATATGGGCCTCTATACAGACAGATATGGCGACCCTATCTAACTATATGGGAGGACGGCCCCTATCTATATATATATGGGGCACTCCCCCGACGCCTCCCTTCCCCCGATGGAGATGGGCCCTCTCTCCATATATAGCTGTGAGCGATCGGGATAGAGTTTACTATAGCTGGGGCCCCCCTCTCTATAGATCTTATCTCTCTGGGGGCCCCCCCATATAGAGTTCTATATAGGCCAACAGTCTAGGCCCATATCATAGAGTTCTGTGGAGAGGATACGTAGGGGGACCGCCCGCCCAGATCTCTTCTCTAGAGATCCCCCCTCTCTCTATATAGATCCTGAACTATAGGCTGTTGGGGCCCCCCATATAGATAGGGCATCCTCCATCCGGGGCCCTATATCTCCACCTATAGAGAGTTGGGTTGCCCCATATAGTTAGATAGGGCCCCATAGTTCTAGAGGGCCATATAGAGATAGGGGGTTGGCCCTCTATAGAGAACTCATATATCTCTCTATCTCTCTATCTCTCTCTCTATATCTCTATCTATCTCTCTCTCTATATCTCTATCTCTCTCTCTATATCTCTCTCTATCTATCTATCTCTCTCTCTATATCTCTATCTATCTCTCTATCTATCTATAGATAGATCTATATCTATATAGATAGATATAGATAGGGCCCCATAGTTCTAGAGGGCCATATAGAGATAGGGGGTTGGGCCTTATCTATATATGGGGCCTAATCGTGGGGCCGAGCGGAGCCCCTATATAGAGAACTGGCCGGGATCTTGCATCCAACATGATTCCCGGGCCGCCCTCTATTAAAATAGAGAGAGGGGGCCCTATCCCCTATCCCAATCTCAGCTTCCCTAACGGTATCTCTGGAGAGATTGGGGCATGTTAGATCTGGGTGCAGCTGGATACAGCATCCCAGTCCCCCATATGAGGAAGATAGCCCCCATCGATTCTCTTTGAATCTCAGCCCCTATCGGCCCCCTGGGGCGCCCTATCGGGGCCCTATATCTATAAGGACGTGACTCTTGGGCACTGACCAGAAGATAGAGGGCCACCAATCTATATCTATATCTATATCTATATCTATATCTATATCTATATCTATATCTATATCTATATCTATATCTATATCTATATCTATATCTATATCTATAGTTTTTTTGGCTGGGCCCATCTGGCTCTACCGGATTGGACACACGGTTCGGGCGGAAACCCCTATCGGCCCGGTCTACCAGATTGGAGACATTGGTGGAACCCGGATCCATATCTGACCGGTGACCTTCTATATAGAGGGCCCCCCCTCTATATAGAATGGGATCCCCAGATAGTTCAGATAGAACTCTAGGGGAATGCTGGTTCGGAACCATTAATCAGAGCGGCCCGGTCCTCGACATGGTCGACAACATCAAGAGAATAACGGTGAAGCAGTGATGCACTCGACCGCATCCCCTAGAATCTATATGGGCATTGATGCACTCGATCAATCACTCACACACCAGCCATATCTCTATAGGGGAGAGTGCTGACGATGTTGTTTATTTACGATGAAGCTCCGCGGATCATGCGCGGGGATGCTATAGGAGATTCTATATGGCGATCCGAAGCCCTCTATAGTTCTATATGGGGACCAGAGGATGCCGATATGCCAACTCTATATACTACTCCGCCGCCCGATCGTCCTCATTCTATATGGGACAGATCTCTATATAGGGAGATGCTGCCCTACCCTATATATATAGAGTAGAGAGGCGCCCTATAGTTCAGATATGGGGGGGGGCTTCGAAGCAGTAGGTGTACTCGGCATATAGAGTATAGAGGGACCGACCGGCCTATAGAATATATCACTTGGAGTAGTATATATAGTTGGCATCCTCGGTAACGGGGAACAAGACGCGGGGTTGGGAACCAACCCGGAGAGATCCTCTCCTCAGATATATATATATATAGGCATTCAGTGTGTTCTCGGTCTCGAATGGAGAATGGTCGGGGGTGCAGTGGAGCATTCCTAGAGGGACTTCTGGCCATAGATCTCTATATCTATATATAGATCTATAGATAGGGTTATACTATATATCGGCACATGCCCGGACCTCATTCCATTCAGGATCTTTCCCCGCCCCTCTATTCTTCACTTGCCCTTCATGTTCTTGGGAATCATAGGCGCCATGGGCTAACCCCATATATCTGACGGCTTCCAGATATATATCTATATAGGGCAGTTCTAGATAGGGCGCCAGTCATATCGTATGGACTTATCGATCGACCCGCCCCTATCTCCCCTATCTATATATATAGATGGGGGGCCCCCTATCTGAACTCTGGGGCCCCGCTCCCGGCCCCTATCCACCCCCTAGGCCTTGGGGGTAGGGGCGCCCCCATCTATATATCATATCTCGCCCGGCAAACTCTAATGCCGGGGGGGCCCGGGGTAGGCGTGTTCATTCGGGTTTATTCACCGAGTCGGCCGCACCACCCCTCACTCTAGATAGGGCCCCCCGGGCGGATGGCCGGGATCACACTTACCTAACCTGGAGCGGTTGGCCCAGGGGGCGCAGCTATCTATCTCCATCTCCCCGGTCGCCCTATCCACCCTATCGGTTCAGTGCTCCCTATACTCTATAGATCTCTTCCCTATCTATATATGGCTGAAATAGATATGATATTAGAGAGAGGGGCCTCTCTACCGACCAGTGCCATATATACCTTCATTGGGCAACACCGCTTCTCTCCGATAGGGCGACCGGCAGAGATTGAGTTGAGTCGACCCCCACCCCGCCCGCCTCAGATATTATGGAGAGGGGCTAGCCAATATCTAGCCGAGGCCCTATCTATCCTATCTCGCCCGGATCCAGATAGTCTAAGATATAGAAGAGAGGGCCGCCCTATGGTTTCCACGGGGCATCCTCTATCGGCCATTCCAATCTTGAAGCCGTGGAACAGCCCGCTATAGGTTCTATAGGGCCCCTCGAGTCACCTACTGTACCACCATCAAGGCCCCTACTCTCTATAGGGGAGGGCCCAGTCCCTATAGATCTAAGTACCAGTTCCAGCTAGACCGATGTTTTCCATTTGCTCCGGCAAGGCACAGGGGAACGCGAAGGCGAAGCTTAGGATTGACCGGGCCCTCCGCAGAATACTATTGAATCGGGCCGCAGCCGGGGGACGCAGGACGCAGACACAGTATACTTACCAGATAGATCAGATCGGCCAGGGAGAGCAGGCCCATAGATGAGATGGCGCCGACCCCACTATAGCAAGGATAGGGGCTCTCGATAGACCCGCCCACCGCACCGAAGCCCCCTATAGATATAGACTCCGACATACATATACATATAGAGAGAGATATAGAGAGAGATAGTAGGAACCGCCCCATCCCACCAGAGATACGGCTACCACCCCTACCTTTAGAGTGCAGGTAGGGACGCCTATAGAGAGTAGGGCGATGCCGGAACCAAACAACTAACACTACCCCTACCGCAACCATCACCCTAGCCCTAGCATATAGAGAACTAGATAGGGGGGGCAACCAAGGAACACCCTAGCCCCAGACCCAAGGAACGATACCGGACTACTCCTATCTGACAAACAACCGGTACCCGCCTAACCCCAACCCACAGACGGATACCAACAGAATCCACACACCCCCAACCCTACCCAGCCCTATCTATCTGTTGCTTCTCGATTGAAAAGGAACCCCGACTCTATACTCTATATATACGCCTATCTATAGCTATTAGAAAGGGGTGGGGGGGCCGGCCCGCCATTATAGTGCATATGAGAGAGATAAGATATATTAGCTGCGCTGCGCCCGGGAAGCATGGCAGCAAGAAGATATATATATATATATATAGATATATATATATACTCAACTTGCATGTGCCTCTATTCTATTTATTTCGCGGGTCTCAGTTTGATAGATAGTACCGTTGGATCGCCGGTAGTTGGAATTAGGATTCGAAGGTGTCCCGGACTATCTCATAACAAATAGCACTCATCCCCCGATTACATTACTATAACGTTATATCGCCAATAACATCTCATCTCTCTTAGGTTGGTCGTATCGAGATAACAAAGAACCTTATACTTCTATCTAATACGATATGGGCTACGAGATATAGCTGGGGGAGATGGTATAGGCTCTAGGTCTAGGAAGCCCAACAAAACAAAACAATATTTGCTTTCTATACGTAACATTCTATTCCAGATACAAGTTGTATCCATCGGATACGGTATCTCCATCGTGTTACGTATAGAATCCGATCGATACGACTCGTCGGTGGAGATTCTAGCAAGATCATTAGGTCGAGCGCACCATATATAGATAGGGGGACCTCCATAGTTCCCCGTGAACCCCGGCCTCTCCCTCCCAATGAACCAGCTTTTGTTTTGTAATACTCATCATCATACTCTCCCACCGGCTTTCCCAATAGCAGCATACCCAGTTATAGCCCTATAGTTCTCTGGGGGGGGGCGGCCACCCTGACTGCCGGCACTTCCTGAATATTCCATTGTCGTGTGTGAAGACATGTTCCCGACCGATCAGCACACCACACGAACCTCTCAGATATATAGAGAGGGCGGCCCTATATATAGAGATCTGAACTCTACTGATGATCTGATCTATATATAGGGCAGGGCGGCAGATAGGGCTAACCCCTAACCGTATATATAGATAGGGGACCCAGGCCCCTACCTCATCTATATATGATATACAGGGCCTACCCGACCGAGATCTATATAGATAGGGGCGGGTTTCTGTCCAGTCCAGTCCAGTCCAGTCCAGTCCAGTCCAGTCCAGTCCAGTCCAGTCCAGTCCAGTCCAGTCCAGTCCAGTCCAGTCTATTAGTAGAGCGTAGAGCGTAGAGCGTAGAGCCCGGGTCGATGGAATAGGTATATAGGGTAGGGGCCCGCCTATCGGCCCAACTGACTAGAAATCTATGCGCATCAATGCGGATCTACCGGTGCTGGAGTCGAGATAGTTGCCGGATCGGCAGCTAGATAGATATCTATAGGGGCCCCTCGACCCCGCCCTATAGATATATAGATGGCGATAGGACCCCTATAGCTATATGGGGGAGAGGAGCCCCGACTACTATACTCGTTGTCCTCAACTCCCTACTGATCGGCGGCCTATATATCTATCTCAACACCATACGGACAGGGATGATCCCCCCACCCCGAACTATCTTCTAGATAGGGGCCATCGGCGGCGGATGTGAACACCACACATCCGCCGGGCCCCCGGCCGAGGAATCTAATCTATATATGGGTGATGGGTGACCCCCAGTTAGATATATAGGGCGTGCCGGGCCACCGGATGGCCGGTGACCCAACCGTTGAACCTGCACCCGCTGAACCGTCGGCCCTGAATGAACTATATGGTATGGGCATCCATCGAATAGATAGTATAGTCAGTCCGCCCTACTACCGATACAGTTTGAACCTGCTGAACTAGGGCCCTATATATCATATGGCGCTGGAGTAGAGACCGCTCAGAACGGTCAAGCCCTATATATAGATATGGATGAAGGGCTCCGGATCAAGCCCTACCTATTCAGTAATGAATCGAATCGAACAGTAAATAGGATAGGCAGCGGCTCGACCAACATAAAGAACTATAGAGAGGCGCCTCGGGGTGAAGCGGCCTATATAGAGAGATATGGGGGGTCTGGGGTGATAGATAGGGAGATCTATAGATAGGGCCCCGATAGGGTTAGAGATCTATGGGTAGGTCCGTTCATAAATCGGGAGAGGGAGATCCAGCACGATAAGAATTCATTAATGGTTATGGGCCCTCTCTCTATATCCTAGATTCTAGATTGAAGCTAAGCTATAGAGAAATGGGCTGGGGAGGAACCGACGGCCTACTATACTCTAACTAGAAACTCCACTGGGCTGGGATAGAGATAGTGCGACCTATTGATTGAAATGAATGACACATTCAACCCAACCCGAGATCTCTATAGAGGGAGACGGGAGATAGGCCCCCCTCTCATTCAGATAGGGGCTCTCGGCCCGGTCGATCATTAGTGAGTGCGTAGTTCTAATCCGCTCGGCCCCTATATCATAACTGTTTGAAGGCGGGAGCATCCTGGTTGCCCGATAGGTGACTCTATAATTCTAGATAGGGGGCAGGGCATAAATCGTAGATGCTGTCGGCCGGCCCGATTCTTTTGTGATCAGAGGCTTGATCGATCGATGAATATAGATTGATTGATAAGGCTATTCCCTCGATGCGGAGATGCTGTACTGTAGATATGAGATATATCTCTATGGGGTCGAGACAGTTGTATATAGAGGGGGGCACCATATCTAGAATAGAGAATAGAGGGGTGGGGGCACCACATGATGCATCCATTCTATCCGCCATTCTCTATATCCAAAGGAGTGATACAACCAGTCACAGTCATTGGTCTATATCCATATAGAGAGTTCGATGGGTGCCCAGATAGTTCAGGGGTGCCCAGTAGAAGGATGAAGTCGGAGCCGTGGGATCTATCTATATATAGATATAGATATGGGTGGGAGTAGAGGGATTCAGTCGTCAGCCCTCTCTATATATCTGGCCTATCGGGTCGTTGGTTGAAGGATTGGGTGCCGGATTGGAGTGGGAGTGTCGGGCCGATTCTAGATATGGGCCGTTGGCCATATCTAGATAGGGGGTTGGGAGTCTGAGGATGGGAAGGAGAATCACTAATCAGTTTCGACGGGCCCTCTCTATATCTTTTCGAATCACTGATCCGTTTCGGCACTCGATCCCCTCATGGGTATGAGGATTGGGTATGAGGATTGGGCCCTATCCAACTCAGATTGGGTATGAGGGCCGGTATTGAGATTGGGCCAGATAGAACTATAGGGCAGATTGGCCCTATCTAGATCTATATATGGGGGTGAGATATAATATAGATAGGGGGGCCCTATCTATAGATCTGGGGGTGAGATATAATATAGATAGGGGGGATTGGGTATTGAGATTCGGGATTGGGCCCTATCTCTATATGTCTTTGGTATGGGTATTGAGATTCGGGATTGGGCCCTATCTCTATATGGGCCATAGCGGGGAAGCCGGGGAGTAAAGCCGAGGGGGGAGGCAGGCACCCTCTCATATCTGTTCTCGAGGGCACCCCGAATGGCATAGACTCCGACCGGAGGAAAGGAACCCCACCGACCCCTTCCTCTAATACAAACCAAACTGGATTGATCTGCTAGATCGATCTCTATTCTATATGCCCTCTATATCTATCTGGCAAACCCCTTCTCTAGAGTTCAGTTCAGGGCCGACCCAACTCTCGAGGCTCGGCTGGGGTTCGGAAAGGGAAAGCACACCTTCCTCACCCTCCAGATAGAGATATAGGGGCGGGTGAGATCCCCCCTCTCTCTCTCTATATTCAACCTCATCCTCATTATCTCATTTCTATGGCAATCGAGTCCCTCCCCCCCCCCCCCCCCTCCCTGAACTCTCTTCTCTATGGGGGGCCTCGATATGATTGGATACCCGAGAGACCGAGGTGGGGGCAGGGAGATCCGATAGATGATTGCATGCCCGAGAGACATAATCCTTCAAAGAGACTGCTTCTATGGCAATAGGCATAAAGGCATGATTGGTTCCGCGGATCTCACTGCACTGACCGTAATAAACTCCTTCTCGTTGCGGCGGAATGGAAGTCTGATTCAAACGACCAGGTACAGCATCGCATTTGACCCCTAGGGAAGGGACAGCCCGACTATGAAGTGCATCAGCAGATGTTATAATCATACGTGGATGAGTTCTGGCTGGTACAACCACTCGATTGTCCACTTCCGATAAACGCGATTGACCCAGTTCTGGATCATCCTCTGGGATCATATAACTGTCAAAAGTTAGTGACTGTTCATCGGAACTGTTATAGTCTGAATACTCATAAGGTTGGGTCGACGCCCCCCCCCCTCCCTCCAGAAAATCTAGGGGAGAAAGTCGCCCCCCAAACTGTACTTGCAAGTTTCCCCGCGAACAGCTCTCCGCGCTTATCTCTTATCATTGACACTATGACATGGCACAACAGTACAGTACTATCATATCACAATTCCGAGTGAATGAGAACGGTACTATCCTATCTATGGCACATCGCGTCCGGTCCAGTCTTTATTATCCAGTCAGGTGGCCGGTCAGGTGGCCAGTCAGGTGGCCAGTCAGGTGGTTCTCCCACCCCTATCTAGTGAACTAAACTATATTGTCATCATGAACATGACATAATAGGGATAGGGGCATGCATATGACATGATAGGGGCATGCATGTGATGCCCTCCAGTGGAGTGAGTGATGCCATAACCACGCTGCCCTATCCACTACCTATTCCATCCCATCGCCTAGCCGGCCCATGCCAGACTATAGTGAAGTGATCTGGACAGTGATGCAGTCCATACTATATACGTAACATGATGATTCATCGCCATGCGTATGGTTCACACTATACACGTAACATGAACATGAAACAAAAGGAATACTGGAATGAGACGAATGCCATATATATAGAGGGGCTGGTGACCAATATAGATCTATATATCTATATAGATATAGAATAGAGATATATGAGAACCCGAGGCCGCCCTATCCCCCTATCTAAATCTCTAGTTCGGGGTGGGGGCTCTCCGAGAACAGGCCGACTGGGATTAGCAGCCAACTCCAACTAGATAGTCTGGAGTATGGCGATGGATATACAATATACAAACAGGAGGGGGGGCCGACTATGATAGATCTCGACCCCTATATAGAGAGAGAGAGAGATATAGATCTATATGTCTCCTCGAGAGCGGAGGCCCTGTAATATATAGTTAGACAGTCAGTACTGCCACTTGGGAATCAGCAAGTGAGGTCGCCCGAATGATCGCATTCCGAAGATCTATAGGGAGGGGGAGGAGATTCCAGCAATCGAGAAAGCGGATCCCTATTCTTTAGATCCTGCACCAGTTCCCCGAATCTCCCTCTCCTGCGTTGCGTCTCTATTATCTCATGCTGCAACAGCATGCTTTCCTTTGCCCGTTCGTAAAGATCACGCAGGAAAGCTATCTGCCCGCCTCCAAAGTCGTCGGTGCGGGAAGCTGGTCAAGACTCTATATATCTATATCTGGAGTCGGAGGAGATCTATCTATATCTGGAGTCGGAGGAGATCTATATATGGAGCTCCTATCCGAGGAGCGTCCACTAGTCTCGGAGGAGCTTCCATTCCTAACGTGCTCGAGACCCCTAGAGATCTAGATCCAGATGGCGAGGCCTCCCTATCCATCTCTATCTCTGGGACACCTGAGCAGATCACTGGGGTGGAGCCCCCCCTCCCATTCCCCCCAATTGATTCCACCGTCTCCGCTCCGAGATATAGAGATAGGGTTGCACGGCGATATTTGGTATAGGCAGTTCTGTCGCAGCCCCGGCCTCCCCCCCCTCTCTAGAGAACTCGGCTCTCTATCTATATGGGGCCCGGGGGCCTATAGAGAGAGATCTGGGCCCGACCCCCGGCCATCCCATCTAGAATATAGAGAGAGGCCCCCTCCCCTCATATATATTTGATTTCTAACGGGTAACGGGTTTAGAGATCGGGCCATAGATCTAGATCAGACGATTGATACGATATGATCTTGATCTGATCTGATCTGATCTATATAGAGGGGGAGGGGGACAATCCTTTACCCACCAGGGCATTAGATATTGAAGAGAAGGAACGGGTGCAACTAGAACTATATAGATAGGGCAAGTCTCATTGTCAATCATACTATCATAGCTATAGATTCAATCCAACCGAACCGACTATCATATGGCGTATGGGGGGCCCTATCTCTCTATCACTGTCTCTGTCTCCATCTCTCTCTATATCTCTATCTTCTCTGGGGGGCCCTATCTATCCATCACTGTCTCTGTCTCTATCATTCGTTCCCAACTAGAATCTATATAGGGGGTGGGGGGGCCGTGATGGAATAGTTTCCATTCCAATTCTATTTCTATATAGAGGGGCCTACAGAGGGCATTCATTCGGTGCCCGGGCCCCCACCCCCCTATATGGATTCTAGTTGGGCATCCGGAGTCCCTATATATAGATATCTATATGTATATGGCGGCCTACTATATCTATATATTGGTTGGTCTACCCCGCCCCAGGCGGAGGGACAGGAGCGCTCCAACTATATACTGGGGGCTCAACCTATCCCTAATATAGAGTATAGCGATAGCGTAGCGCAGTCTGATTGATTCCTCTCTTCTCGTCTCGTATATAGCGCACCTATAACTATATATCTGATTGATTCCTCTCTTCTCGCTGCTGAAGTGAAGCCGGATAGATAGGGGCCCCTCTATAGATATATATATGGGCAGAGTAGGCCGCCCCCCCCCCCTCTATAGAAATGGGATATGGTGCATAAATGCCCTATATATCTATCTGGGCAGCCCAGCTATATAGGCCAGGCCAGGCCGCCATAAGAGATATAGACTCCCGGGCCCTCTTCCCCAGCCTATCTATATAGAGAGGGGGGGGCCGCCCTATATCTATAACTCCATACCATGAGATATAGATAGGGGCCCTATCTGAACTATCTGCCCCTATCTGAACTATCTGCCCTCTCTATATATCTGGGCCTATCTGGGCCTATCTCACTAACGCCAATATCTATATAGGGGCCCTATCCATTCTGAACAGTGACGCATCTTCCTTTTGAACCGACCCCCCATAGCCATAGTTCTCTAGGGGAGGGGTGCGCCCGGAGGTGGCCCTGGCTTTCTCTCTATATATGGGGTGGGGCCCTATATAGAATATATACAACTGGCCGACTCCCTCTCCTGCTCCCTCCCGATAAGCCCCAGATAGGTGAGATATCCATATAGAGGGGGGGGGGAGGGGGCCCATATATAGATAGGGGTCGATCGTGAAGTCACCGGTCGTATCACGTATATGGTCTAGATATAGAGAATGGTGGATAGTTTAGAATGGCGGATAGAATGGAGTGGAGCTCGAGATGCACCTATTCTGGGAGTCGGCCTCTCTATATATGGGGCTAGCTCCCAACCCCCATCTCTATATCTGCCCTAGCCCCCTATCTGAACTATCTGATAGGATAGAAGACATCCTCTTCTATCTCTATCGTCTTCATGCCATCAGTAAGTATATTAGTTGCCGCCTATATATCTATCTTGGGAAACTATGGTCATCAAAACAGATATCAAGTGGGGCCATATCTATATCTGCTTCCCTCCCCGTTTCCCACAACAATAGGGAGGGGAGGTGTAGGAGAAAGAAACACACATCTATGGGAACACACATCTACTCTACTCTACTCATCTACAGTCGACTAGACTAGATACTGGACTAGACTCTACCTCCCCTAATCATCGAGATCGATAGAGTTGTCCCCTTCCGAACTATCTATCTATCTCTCTATCTATCTCTCTCTCTATATCTCTATCTATCTCTCTATCTATATCTCTATCTATCTATCTGTTCATGTTCATAATGGATCTAAGGGTGGAATTAGAATTCCGGGTTGGGGACCCTATCTGTCTATAATGGATATCCCGACTAAATGATACCATACTCCATGGACCCTATCCATAAATGACCCTTTCCTATCTAACCCTATCGCCATATAGTTCAGATAGGCGCCCCCATAGGCCCCTCTCTCTATAGAATAGAGAACCATCCTAGAGGGCCCGGGACTGACTGGACTGCCTATGTATCGAAGGGCAGTAATGAATATAGAAATAGAATACTATGGGGTATAGGGCCAGTGAGGGGCAGGCGGGCCAGTGAAGGGCAGGCGGGGTATAGGGCCAGTGAAGGGCGGGGCAGGGCAGCTTTGATATATAGGGCCAGTGAAGGGCGGGGCAGGCGGGCCAGTGAAGGGCGGGGCAGCTTTACCAGACCAGTCTCCCGCCCACCTTTGAGCGTTTCTATTCTATAGCTCAGCTGGGTCCCTATAGTTCTCTATGGGGAACAGAACTATAGAGAGTGGAGGCGCCTGGCTGCGAGTGCCCCCACTCTAACCCCCATATAGAGAGAGGGGGGCCGAGCTATATACGTCTCACCTCTCCCTCTCTATAGTGGAGTATACTACTCTAAGATCCAACCCGGCTATATCTACCATCTCTCCATATCTCCATATCTATAGAGAGGGTCCTTCATCCCATCCCAATGACTCTATCTGAGAGAAATTTCCGGCCGGGGCCTGTATATAGATATGGGTTTCGAGTATGGATAGATGGCCCCCCCTCTCTCCCCCGGGGGGACTAGAGATCTCTCTGCCCATTTCTCTGCCCATCTATCCGCCCATGCCCATCTATCTGCCCATGCCCATCCATCTGCCCATCTAGATCTATATGCGGGCGGGCGCCTATATGGAGAAATGCCCCATATATCATCGGGGGCCGGCCGGGGGGCGGCTATATCTAATTCATATCTATGTAGATAGTCCCGGAGCTATGTTGATGCCGATGTTGATGTATGTGAGTGAGCTCAACTCGTATCACGTATGTAATAATATAATAGTTCAGGATCATGACAGAAAATATCAATATCCAGCCCTCGATATTCTCTGGGGGCCCATATATAGATAGGGCCCGCCCCTCCGGAGACCCTACCCTCTATTTTCTCTTATCCGGAGGGTCTCCGGAGTCTGGGGAGGGCCCAGATAGAGATAGGGCTCAATTGAAGAGAAGAGATTAAGGGTGGGGGTGGGGAGTATCCCCGGGAGGATCCGACTCAATGTGCCCCTTGACTTGAGTCCATATATAGATAGGGGGTCCTATGGTGAGGGGGTCAGCAGACTGGTGGAACACCTATAGAGTGAAGAGTGAGATATAGATATAGATAGAGAGAGAGATATATATCTTATCTGAGAGAGATATAGAGATAGAGAGAGACTGAAGAGTGAGTCGAGAGAGATATAGATAGATCGAGAGATACAGATAGAGAGAGAGATCTATATAGAGATAGAGATATATATCTGAGAGAGATACAGATAGAGATAGTTTCATTCAGATAGACTCTATAGGCTATATGCATGCTATGCTTGGGGGGGACGAGGGAGACTATAGCATCCCTTAGAAGCTAACTCTACTGGCCATATATCCCATATATCTCTATCTGGCTGGCCCTCCGGCCGGCCTAGATTTGAGCATAGACCTCGGTGGATGGGCCATAGATCGATCTAGATAGGCCCTCTCCTCGGCCTCCCTATCTCTCTATTGTATCTTCTAGCCGCTCCCCACTATCTCATCCCCACCCCATATAGATATAAGGGAAGGGGCTCAACCCAACCCCGGCGGCCCTAGCCCTATATACCTATCTGGGCGGCCTATGCCGGCCTGGCCTTTTCTCTTCGCACCGCCCCCCCCTCCTATATCCTATATAGATCATACTATTCTACCGCGGTTGGTTCCTCGGCGATCTATATACGTGATAGACCCGTCTATACTCTATCCAGATCTCTGGATATAGGAGGCCCCCTCTAGATCTCTCTATATGGGGTGACTGGACTAGACTATAGATAGGCATAAAGAGCCCTGCCCTATATCTCCAAGATCTATAGAGGGGGGCCCCAGAGATAGATATAGGGCCCCAACCTCACCTAGATATCTATCTGGGTGGCCCTGAACTATCTAGTCCAGGGAATGACCTCGGCCTCCCATAATCTATCTATATAGAGAGATAGATAGGGCCAACTGATTGCTCAATTCTATTTCCCTATTCGTTCTCTACCGCCCATTAGACCAGACTAGACTGGACTAGACTGCATTAGCTATATAGATTTGACTGACTACATGCCATCAGTGGGTCCAGATATAGATAGGTCGCAGACACCGCCTGGCCCTATCTATATATGGGAGAATATCCACCCATTCTATAGTCATCAGTTCCTCGTTCCTTCCCATTCTATAGAGTTCTGGCAGCCCCCCCCCTATATAGAACTGTCACTCTCCCAGTCATGTGGCGACTGGAATAGAATAGAGATCTTTGGGCAGGGGCGGTCTAGTCGGGCCCAGGTGCCTACATCAATTACACCATACTCTATAGTCAGTCATGCATGCTCAGGAGAATTTCTTTTAGGGAAGGACGCTATCGGCATAGATATAGAGTCCCTCCCCTCTAGACTCTACAGATGGTAGGCTAAGCTCTCTATGGCCCCCTATATATAGATGGCATATGGCTGGCGGCCCTCCCCGGCCTTCTCTATTCGCACCGCCCCCCCCCGGTTGGCTCGATTAGACCATAGGTTGGGTTAGGTTAGTTTCTACCGCGGTTCCTCGGCTCTGGCTCTATATCAATCTAGTCCCGCCCTCTCCTCAGTTGATCATAGAATAGATAGATATTCTATACGTGATATGATATTGGACTATACTCCGACAGGCCCGTATAGACTGTATATAAGGTGGTCGACCCGGGGATTGGGTTATTTCAGACCATACTTTAGAGGATGGGGACACCACTGATACTGAATCTGTTTAGTTAGTTACCGTACCGGTTATCGATTTGACGAGCATAGATATAGATGTGATGTTGGGCCGACATTAATTCATGAATGACGCCGGCCGCCCACCCATCCCTATTGATTGGGGGAGGGTCGGGGCCCTATATCTCCCCTATCGTTTGAAATAGGGGGGCGAACGAATATATGTCTGTCTATGGGACCCAACGTCAACGTCTATATATGCCGGGTCAGCGCAGATAGATAGAAATGTCTAGACAGTATCGATGATTGGGCGGCCTATATACCTATCTATCTGTCTATCTGGGCCCAGCCGGGAGTAACCGATGCGGGTGAGCCCTATATCTATAACTCGCTCCCATAATCTATATATATAGTTGGGCTCGGCCCTCTCTATTCTCTATATAGTAGACGCGGGTAAGATGGATGCAATATAGGGTAGGGTAGGGTAGGGTAGGGTAGGGTAGGGTAGGGTAGGGTAGGGTAGGGCGGGTCATTCAGATTAACAACCCAACCCCATCTATCGGAGCTATATAGAGAGTCCCCCATAGACGCCGATGGCCCCTATCTAGTTCTATAGTTCGGGGTGGGGGGACCTGATCATTGGGATCATCCCTGTCCGTATGGTGCCATAGTGATCTATAGGGCCATAGTGATCTATAGGCATCCGCCGATCAGTAGGGAAGGGAGTTGCAGATAGTGATAGGGGGCGAGAGAGAAGGCAGGTGGGAGCGGGCCCCTATCAAATCAACCGGGACGCGGGCACTCGATTGATATATTGATGCACTCGACTGCCCCCATAGTGATAGTGGTTGACTGCATCAATGAATCTCTATTCTATATCGTACGTAATAGACTCATTCCAGCAACCGACCCCTATCTAGTACTATCACTATGGAGGCCCCATGGGTGATGGGTGACCGCCAGTTAGATAGATAGGGAAGATATATATATATATATATATATATATATACGTGCCCTATCTAGAATTATGAATGAGAGGAGGGGGGGGGCCAGATGGAATAGAACTATGGGCGATCGATCATAGTTCGATTCCTGCGATCTCCTCCCCCAGCCCCTCTATAGAACTATGGGCGGGTAGGCCGCCATAGTGTGATAGGGGCGGAGGGCCGCCCAATGGATCTATCACACTAGAGGGGCACATAGTGATCTGATCTGCCGGGAACATGATTCTTCAGTCGATAGTCGAGCAAACACCCCCATAGTGTGATAGGCCATAGAGAGATAGGGGTCGAGCATGAATAGGGCCCAACCCAACTAGGATATGGGGGGATATGGGGCCTATCTCTCTTGGGAGCCCTCTATCAGTTGAGCTCTCATTCTATTCTCCAGTTGAGCCGCCCCACTTAAACTTTAGCAGCCCTCTACTGCTAGTTTCACTATATGGGATCACTCGAGTTGAGCTCCCTCTATCTTGTAGTTCGCTCTGATATGCACCGGACCGTGAGATACGCTCCCCTATCTAGTGAATCCCGGACCGGCTCCCGAAGGGGGGCCCCTCTCCGCCCCCTCTCTATAGATATGGGAGAGAGGGGCTGGGGATAGTTATATAGAGTGGGGGCCCCTATCTCCCCCATAGTTCTAGAGGGGGGCATTCATTTCTGCCCGACAGTTCCGATAGGGGGCTGCTCGGGCCGATGGCGGCTCCCAGATCTATATAGGGGGGGACGGGCCCCAGATATCAGAGAAACCTCCGCCAGAGAGAAAAAGATCTATATACCTATCGGCACTTGAGTGTGAAAAGAGAGATAGGGGGCTGAGTACCCCGATTGCCGAGGACCCTCCCGCTATGCTGCTATCGCTATGCCGATTTCTCTTTTCTTTATGCTGAGCTGAGGACGGGGCGAGATATTCCATCTAGGGGGAGCCATCTATAGAGATCAGAGATCTGGGCGGTCGCCCCCGCCCCACTCTCTATATAGTGGGCGACTCTCTAGAGTAGGCTAGGCACTCCCCTCTCACTATGGCCCCTATAGTGATCTTATATCTTCTATCTTATCTCGGCGACGGAAGGATTTCTCTATCTCGGAACCGGTAAGGCCTATAGAGAACTCTGGGGACACGATACTAGGAAGAAGCTCGGGTACGGTTGGAGAAGATCGGGGCTCTGGATATGGCAGGAGAGCGGAGAGCTGCGCTTGAATCAATCAGACTGCGCTCTATATTCTATTATCTAGATTCGGTCGAGTATCTATAGTGAGGTGAGGTCAGGACTCTCTAGAATAGAAACCGTTGATCGAGACGGGGCCGGACTACTCTCAATAGTCGATAGTATGTCTCTATAGTCAGGACTCTATGGAATAGAAACCGTTGATCGAGACAGGCATGCGGGGCTCTCCTCTCCGGGTGGGCCGGCGACCCCCCCTCTATATCTATAGTCTAGATATGGGAATAGAAAGGGCCCTATCCCTATAGAGAGTAGGGGTAGGGGGTCCGGTCGAGTGGCCTACTCTACTATGGGCTCTAGTCTAGTCGGTATAGGTATAGGTCCGAGGGACCGGACCCGAATAGGCAACTAGAGAGAGATATATAGATAGGGGGACAGAGCTCCCATATAGATATAGGGGAGTAGGCGACTATAGAGACTAGGGACTAGAGACTAGGGACCCTTCTTATCTGACTAGAGATACAGACAGATGGGTAGAGACTCTGGATTAGATGGGTAGAGACTCTAGATTAGATGGGTAGATCCCGGTAGATTCAATAGGACGGACGTATATAGAGAGGAGAGATCTGTCGGCCTACTCTACTATAGACTCTAATCTAGAGTCTAGTCCGGGCTTTGACCATGTCTCCCGAGTAATCAGTACATATGGCGCAAGACGGTTTCACAGATCGAGGTCGGAATGGGATCGGGTGTTTCACGTCTTGCCGTAGTGCCCGGTCGGAGATGAATGAGGATTCGAACCTCATGGGCCTCGGCCTCAAATAAATCAATATTTACAGGGCAGGTCAGGCCCCGATCCGGCATGATCATCCACGGATACACCTATCCATACCCACCTACCACCCACCTACCTATCCATCCCCACCTATCCATCCCCACCTACCTATCCATCCCCACCTATCCATCCCCATCCCCCCTCCAGCCACTCTATCTGGTCCCTTATCTTTCTCGGGCATCCATCCACCATCGCCATCCTCTCGGATCCATCCCCCCTCCAGCCACTCTATCTGGTCCCTTATCTTTCTCGGGCATCCATCCACCATCGCCATCCTCTCGGATCCATCCCCATCCAGAATAGATGGGGCGGGGCCAGCCCTATCGCCCTATCTAATAGATTGATCGATCGATCGATCTGGGGATGGGATGGGTGGGTGGCAGATAAGATAGTTCAGGGCCATCCACACCTATCCATCCACACAGATCCATCCAGCCCTATCTAATATATCTGATCGGAGGCATCCATCCCCATCCCCCCTCCAGCCCTATCTAGAACTCTCTATCTGGTCTATCAAGTCCAACCAATCGATAAGATGAGATATAGTTCTCTAGAGGGGGGGGGAGTGCCGGGGGGGCCCCATCTCTATATAGGGGGCCCTCACCCGGGGCGCCATATCTATAGATAGGGGGCCCCTCTCTCTATATGGCGTAGCCCCCTATCTATTATCCCCCGCCCCTCCCCCCTATATAGAGATGGCAGATTGTAGATAGTCGAGATATAGAGAGAGAGTGCAGATAGAGAGAGAGGGGAGGGGGGTCCCCCCTCTCTCTATATGGGAGTTCTCTCTATAGGGCCCCCCTCTCCCCCTCTCTCTATATCTTATCTTATCTATCTGCCATATCTACCCATATCTCTCTAGGGGGGGGCCCCCTATCTATATCCCCCTACCCTAGAACCCCATCTCTACTCTATATCATTGGCACGGATAGTTCAGGCCCATATAGATCGGCCCCCCCCTATAGAGAGATCTTATCTTATCTATCTGCCCGAGGGCCCTATCTATAGAGATCTGGGGGGGCCCCTATCTGAACTATTCTATGGGGCCCGGGCCCGCCCCCCTCCTATCTATTTTGATCTATCTGGCTCCCAATATCGATATAGAGAGGGCCGGGCCCCTATCTATTATCTGATTCGATCCAGCCACAGGTTCCCCTACGGCTACCTTGTTACGACTTCACCCCAGTCGAAGACCCCACCGTGGTATGCGCCA